TTCCAGTGATTTGGTATTTGTGTATGTACTTTTTTCTTTACTATTGCTTTTTTAGTTAATAGTGATTGATAGAGATTCTCTTGTTAAAATCCTAGAAATCAATTGAAACCTCAGATTCAGACTAGAACCGCGATGATGATAAATAAAAAAAATAAAAAAAATGAAAAGATTTTTTGAGTAAGAATCCTTCTATCATCATTTATTCAATAAAAAAAATGAATAACTCAAGAAATCAAGACAATACAAAAAGAATTCAAACAAAAAAAAATTTATTGAAACTATTTTATCTCTTTTGATAATTGGGTTACGCGATCCGAATATTATTCAGTATGAATCATAGTTAAAGTTAAAAAACTTCCTAATTTAGTCCCTCTCTTTCGTGCTTCAGATATCTCTTAAAGATAATATCTGACGATCAAAAGACTATCTATAGCAAAAGATGACAGACCCCTTCTCTGTATTATCGATAGAATTCATTAAAACAAGCCGCACACTCATATTCCATAAATACAGAAAAAATTTCACGATCGAACTGCCCGAAAAGAATAAAAAAATGAAATAAAGAATCGGATAACAAAATCAAAAAATGAAATTGTATTTAATAAGGTAGGGATGACAGGTCTTTCTAAATCTAATTCATTGAAATCCCATCTAATACAACAGAAGAATTAAAAATCTCCAATATAATTGATAAAAATACTGCAAATAAAGCCATTGCAACCCCCATTACGGGGGTAGTTCCCCACCCAGGAGCTACTTTACCATATTCGGAATTCAATGGTTTTAATAAATTCCCTACAATAGTTCGTCTTGGAACAGATCTAGAACTACCTTCAACGCTTTGTGTAGCCATAAATCCTATGTTGTATTAATTTGAGATCTGTTGACTTTGTATACGATTTCATTGTAAATAGATGATCTTATCATAGATCCATTCTATTTTTGAAATTCCATAAAAAAAAATGGAAACAGCAACTCTAGTCGCCATCTTTATATCTGGTTTACTTGTAAGTTTTACTGGGTATGCCTTATATACTGCTTTTGGGCAACCCTCTCAGCAATTACGCGATCCTTTCGAAGAACACGGAGACTAGATGCAGTAAAGTCAAGAGCCTCCCCAAATTGGGGAGGCTCTTGACTTTACTGCATCTAGTCGAAGAGAATAAAAAAAAAATTCATTTTTTAGTTGGAACTTTTGGAGGTTCTCGAAAAAAGATAGCGAAAAAAATGATTCCTAAAGTCGAGACTAAAAGGAATGTATAAACCAATGCTTCCATAAATTCAAACGTGGTTTACAATTATAGCTTCCATACCTAGTTATTTTGGATCATTGACACACAACTAAAGAAGTCAAGATTAAAAAAAGTAATAAAAAAACAGATGATACACTACAGCATAACTAAAAAAAAAAAAAATAGAAAAATATGAGATTACAGTTGTATTAGATTCCTTGTCTTCGTGTGGTTGGATCTCCAATCTTTTGGAATGTTCCAAATTCCACTTGAGCGTCTAAATCTGGATCAATACCAGCAAAAACATCTCGGAACAAAGTTCGAGACCCATGCCAAATGTGACCAAAAAAGAAAAGAAGAGCAAAGGAAGCATGTCCAAAAGTAAACCACCCCCGCGGACTGCTACGAAAAACCCCATCCGATTTCAAAGTAGCACGATCTAATTCAAAGATCTCACCCAATTGAGCTCGTCTAGCATATTTTTTAACAATAGCAGGATCACTATAAGTAACCCCATTTAATTCCCCACCATAGAACTCAACAGTTACACCTACTTGTTCGACACTATACTTCGACTCTGCCCTTCGAAAAGGAACATCCGCTCTAACAATTCCGTTTCCGTCTACTAAAACAACAGGAAAAGTTTCAAAAAAAGTAGGCATACGTCGTACAAAAAGCTCACGCCCTTCTTTATCTCTAAAGATAGGATGTCCCAACCATCCAACAGCTATTCCATCTCCATTATCCATTGAACCCGCTCGAAATAATCCACCTTTTGCTGGATTATTACCAATGTAATCATAAAATGCCAATTTTTCAGGAATTTTAGACCAAGCTTCAGCTAAACTTTTATTTGCGGCTAATTCATCACTAACGCGTCGATAGATTTCTTGTTGGAAGTATCCTTGATCCCATTGATAACGAGTTGGACCAAATAATTCAATTGGCGTAGTTGCTGAACCATACCACATTGTTCCAGCAACGACAAAAGCTGCAAAAAAAACAGCAGCAATACTACTGGAAAGAACTGTTTCAATATTTCCCATCCGCAATCCTTTGTATAGACGTTGAGACGGACGCACACTTAAATGAAAAAGACCCGCTAAGATACCCAACGTACCTGCTGCTATATGATGAGCAGCTATTCCTCCCGGAACGAACGGATCAAAACCTTCAACACCCCAAGCTGGGCTTACAGCTTGTACATTTCCAGTTAGACCATAAGGATCGGATACCCATATTCCTGGACCATATAATCCTGTTACATGAAAGGTACCAAACCCAAAACAAGCAACCCCAGCCAAAAATAAATGAATTCCAAAGATCTTCGGCAAATCCAAAGATGGTTTTCCTGTCCGTTCATCAGAAAAGATTTCTAAATCCCAATACACCCAATGCCAGATAGCTGCCAAAAAGCACAAACCAGAAAAGACAATATGTGCACCCGCCACACCTTCATAACTCCAAATGCCTGGATTTGATATAGTTCCTCCTGTGATACTCCAACCACCCCAGGAATTTGTTATTCCTAAACGAGTCATGAAAGGTATAACAAACATACCTTGTCTCCACATTGGATCCAGAACAGGGTCCGATGGATCAAAAACTGCTAATTCATATAAAGCCATGGAACCAGCCCAACCTGCAACTAAAGCCGTATGCATTATATGGACAGCCAGCAAACGACCGGGATCATTCAATACGACGGTATGAACACGATACCAAGGTAAACCCATGGAAATACCTCTTTAAAATTATTAATGTATAATAATATGTAACTTTATTGCACTGAAAAAAGAATGTTATAAACCTTCTTTTTTCATCAATTATCCCCCCACAAAAGATAAATATTTCTTTATTTGAGTAACAATGTAAAATAATGTAGAATTGGGGTTGTAGGAACAAGGAGAAGCAGATCTATTCTATACTCAATAAGTATCAATATGCAATGGGGTTTTGATCTTATTTTTTTTTTAGCGGAGTAATTGAAGCCAAATTGATTCATTAGTCAAAAAAATTATTCTTAAGGCAGTGAATCTCTGAAATAAAAAAAAAAAATTTGAATTCAAAGAATTCATTGTTATGCTTTCATATCAAAGTGAAATAGAATACTGAAATTTTGATCTTTTACTTTATGCCAGTAGGTGTTCCAAAAATTCCGGAGTATGAGTTTGAAGAAGAGGCTGGGTTTGAAGATTCGGAATCTGAAGATGGGTATCAAAATGAAGATGAAAGTGAGGATGAGTACGAATATACGGATACCGAAGGAAAGTTAACTTGGGTTGATTTACCCAATTTACTTTATGAAGAAAGAATCCTTTTTTTGACTCGAAAAATAAATAATGAGCTATCAAATCAACTTCTGGGTCTTATGACCTATCTCAGTATAGAGGACGAAACTACTGATTTGACTTTTTTTATAAATTCTCTCGGTGGATGGGTAAAGTCGGGACTAGCCATTTATGATATGATGCAAGCTGTACCACCGGATGTTAATACAATAGGGGGGGGGATTGTTGCTTCAATGGCATCTTTGATCCTGGCTGGAGGAGAGAATTCCAAACGTATAGCATTCCCTCACGCTAGAATAATGATCCATCAACCTGTTGCTTCGTTTTCTGAGTTAGAAACTGGAGACCTTTCCATGGAAATAAACGCAGTAACGAAAATGCGCAAAACCATCACAAAGGAATATGCAAAAAAAACAGGCCAATCCGTCTCAATTATATACACGGATATGGAAAGAGATTTTTTTATGTCAGCACAAGAAGCTCAAGTTTATGGAATAGTTGATTCTATAGCAGACGAGGTGAATAAAAAATAGGGGGGGGGATTTACCCCACATTCCGATTTTATTTATCGTCTTAGTTATTTATCGTCTTAGATAGAATTATACAGAAAAAAAAATAGATAAAGTTTCTTTTTTAGAAAAGATAAAATTTAGAATCAGCCGGTTAGGATTAATCTAAACCAGATTATTATGCTGCATACACTTTACCATGCCAACTATTAAACAACTTATTAGAAACACAAGACAGCCAATCAGAAAAATAAAAAAATCTCCAGCTCTTGTGAGCTGTCCTCAGCGACGAGGAACGTGTACTAGGGTGTATGTGCGACTCGTTTAAATACTCGATCTTATGGGAAAGAAAGAACCCTTTGGATTACCCGCTACAAAAAAAAAGCACTAAGATAGAAAAAAACAATTTCAGGTTAGCCTTGAGTTATCCTAAAAAAGGATCTAGCCTATTCTTCTTTTTTTATTGTAGATAAAATTTATGGTTTTCAGTGGTGAAAATTAAATCACCTCCAGTTTCAATTGAAACTGGGAAGGAATACCCAATTGTTAATAATTTATTTTTTTTTAAGTTAAGCAGGGTTCATCCTTTTCAAAAAGATAAGGTCCATATTCTTGTAAGAACGGACTCCCAGGGTCAGCAAATTCGCTAATCTTCCTAATTAAATACCGTTACTGTATAGATGGGTTTTGGTGTGAAAGACCTATTGCTGCTTAATTCAGAGGTAGAGCCAAAGGGTGTGAACTATACAAGTTAACAAGATTTTTTATTAAATTAAAAAAGAGCTCCGGTGTATATAGAAGACCTCACCGTTTAAAAGAAGTTACCATAGAAACGATGGAACCCACGATTTATTTTCTTTTGTTTTTTTAGTTCTTTATTTTTATGTTAGTTTATTTGATTTCTTTTTTTTTTTCTTTTTAATATAGCTTTATCATTTCTAAAAAAAACAAGAATCGCCTATAAAAAATATTTTGGGTAGGAAGGTTATTATAGCAAAAGCCATTGGAATTATTTTTTTATACATTGGAAAAATGAGTTTTGTTTTTATAGAAAAGGAGAAAAAAATAGCTGAAAGATAAGAAATCTTTTCGTTATTCATAAAAGTTTCGCTTATTCAATGACCAGAACTAGACGAGGATATATAGCTCATAGACGTAGAACAAAAATTCGTTTATTCACATCAAATTTTGGTGGGGGGAATTCACGACGTACTCGAAGTATTATTCAACAAAAACTTAGGGCTTTAGTTTCGGCTCATCGGAATAGAGAGAGGAAAAAAAGAGATTTTCGGCGTTTGTGGGTGACTCGAATAAATGCATCAATTCGCGAAAATCTTCTATCTATTAATTATAATAAATTAATAAACAATCTCTACAAGAGACAAATGCTTATTAATCGTAAAATACTCGCACAAATTGCTATTTTAAATAAGAATTGTCTTTATACAATTTCAACTAATATTTAAAATTCTATATAAGGGAAATTTAGTGTAAAAATAAAAAGAATCACAACAATATACGCTAAAAAAAATCTGAGAAAGTAGAATAGAAATTTTTTTTTATAATTAAAAATTAACTTAAAAATAAGATTAACATAAAAATAAGGATCACGAACACAGACAAATTGAACAAAACCATTCAAAAAAAAAATAAGATCTAGTTTTCTTATTGTATGATATTTATCATAAAAAAAAGATTTAACAATCTTATTTTTTTTTTTTTTTTTTTCAATTCTTTTTTTTAAAGTTGAAATTCGGATTGCAATTTTGATTCAATTGACGAGTAATTTTTTCTTTTACGTATTTGAGAATCTGGAGTTGGAGTAACCACAGTCCTTTTTTTTAATTTCAAAAATTTTATTTTTTTTTCGGTATTATTATTAATAAAAGGTAATAAAGATAAAATACGAGCTTGTTTTATAGCAATAGTGATTAATCGTTGTTGTTTTAAAGTCAATCTATTGACCCGCCTAGATAAAATCTTCCCTTGTTCGCTAATAAATCGACTAATTAAACTCATATTTCTATAATCAATTCGATCCCCCGATTGTATCGGGGGCAACCGCCTTCGGTTGGGCTTAAGAAAACGCCGCTTAGGCTTAAGAAAACGTCGCTTGGGCTTAAGAAAACGTCGCTTGGATTTATCCATGATTTGATTTTTCCTTATTTAATTTGAAAGTTCGATCTGCTCAAAAAGGCTAATAATTAAAAATGGAAAATGAAAAAATAGACTTTTACTTTTGATTGTATCTATTGAATACAGAATCTAGATTCTCAATGGAGAATTCTTATTAACTCTTTGTTACTGGACAATCCTTCTATTTATTGAATATCAATCAAGATCACACTAAAATCTAGAGGTTACATCTATTTTTTGATCTCCACATGAATCATATGTTTGGAACAATAAGGACAAAATTTTTTCAATTCCAAACGAATAGGCGTATTGTGTCGATTCTTTTGAGTACTATATCTGGAAATACCTCTTGATTTACTACCACTCTTTCGAACACAGTTGGTACATTCCAAAATAATCCCTACTCGCGCTTCTTTTCCCTTGGCCATGAACCTCCTTTTTATTTTTTGGGGTTTGTTTTTGTTACTTCAACTCTTAGAGATTTTTAATTTAAAGTGAACAAAAGATAGATATTAATTCCTAATTGAATTAGAAAAGATTTGATTCTTTAATATTCAGTGTTAATACAATAACCAAAGGAATCCTTTTCTATTTCGAATTGAACTAGAGTTCTTTTGTTAAACATTTTAACATCATATGTTAACTTAACCCCACATTAACCACATATACTTATATGTTTTCGTTTTCTTTGCCTTTCCGTTTATTGAAATCTTAGTAAAAAAAGAATTTTGGTGGATTTTAATTCGCTTTACGCTAATGCGACCAAATTAAAAAAATACACGGAAGGGGGGGGAAAGTATTCCCAGGGATCCCATTTTATCTAGAATCTCTTTCAACCCCCCCCATATTAATAACTAGACCGAAAAAAAGGGGAATGTTAATGCATCCGGAAAAAAACGATTAATTTCTATCAATAGTCCGGCTAAAACCCCGAACCACAAAGTACTTATTACGGGTGCAACAGATAGATAGGTTTTAAAATCTCGCATTTTTTTATACTCCTTCCTTATTGGCTTAAGGAAAATAATTTTTATTCATTTCAAAATTTATAGTGATAGTTTTTTTTTTGTATTGTGATATATTGTATTACATATTGATTGTAATATATACGATCAAATAGATATCTTCAAGTTGAATTGTAATTTTTTTTTTATGAAAGATTTTTTATTCAATTTGAAATGAATAAGAATTTAAGAGCATAAATAGAATCTTTTTTTTTTTTTATGTAAAGAAAAAAAACTTCTATTTTATGTAAAGAAAAAAAACTTCTATTTAACGAATTTGCTATATATTCTATATATATATTATATAGATCGAATCCTTAGATAGAAATATTTTATTTCTATCTATCGTAAGTTTAGTATCTAGAATAGATAATTAATATCTAGAAATTCTATTTCTATGAATTGTTAATAAAGTTATTATTTATTGGAATATGGAATTTTTATATTCCAATAAATAAAAAAAAAAAAAAAAAAATTTTAAAAAACACATAAGTATCTGGAAAATAAGATGGAGATTCTTTAGAATTGAATTGAAAACAAATTGAAAGGGATGTAGCGCAGCTTGGTAGCGCGTTTGTTTTGGGTACAAAATGTCACGGGTTCAAATCCTGTCATCCCTACCTATTACTTCGCCTACGAGCAATAAAGAAAGATCTCTTGAAATCCATTCAAATTGAAGAGGATAAGTTTTTCTTTTTATTGGTATGGGAGTCTATTGTAGATAAAAATATCCAAGACTTCAAGCAAAATGGATTGTGCGCTACTTAAAAAAAAAAAAGCCTTCCTTATCCTTTTTTACGCTCTTAGTTCAGTTTGGTAGAACATGGGTCTCCAAAACCCAATGTCGTAGGTTCAAATCCTATAGAGCGTGTTTCGCTTGATGTTTTTCTAAGTCAAAATCTTAGGAAAAAATGGAGCAGCAAACTAAATTATAAATTTGACCCCCTCTTTTACCGCAGAGGGTCAAAAAAAGAAAAGGACCCTTTTATTTAATAAATAAATAATAAATCAAAGGTCCAATTGATCACCGCGTCTATATTGTAAATATGCAGTTACAAATAATCCAGCCAACGTAATAGGAATTAGACCTAATACAATTCCAAATAGAAAAACTTCAATCATTTAAATTGGTTTCCAAAAAAATAAAAGATGCTATATCTATCTTTAAATATTAATCTATATTGATTAAAAATCTCAATAAAAAAAAAATGAAGATGGATACTATCCATAAAAAAACTTAAAACAATAAACCCCATTAAAGAGTATTTGTCTAGAGAAATTGCTTTGGGTTATGTTTCGAAACAGTTCATTCCATTCATTTTTTTTTCAAATAGACTTATTTAAATTTATTTAAATAAGTCGTATCTTACTTAGACCAATAAAAAGAACCGAAGCTACAGTTAAGGCTGCTAATAGAAAACCGAAATAACTAGTTAGAGTAAACATAAAAGAGCTAAATAAACTTTTGTTTCTAATTGAGACATAGAATTGTAAAGCATTTTCCTAAATTGAAATGAAAGGTTTCATTTTGCACTCATTGTAGATTATAGATGATACCAACAAAAATAGAATTACAGATAGATAAATCGGATCTAATCCAAAATCAGTACAAAAAAGAAATGATTAATATTAATGCTATGGCTAATCATTTTTTTTCACTTGCTTCATTTTTTTTTTGAAGTACTAATCCCTTATAAAATAATAATAATAATAACTAAAGATTTCATTAAAGTTATCTTTAATGAAATATTCAAATTAATAAAAAATACTCTTTTTTTATCTGATCCACGATATATGCCATAAGATAGGTATAAAAAAATGTAAAATAATGTTCTCAAAATATTTGTTTTTAACCCGTTGCTATTGCGTTGCTGTGTCAGAAGAAGGGTAGCTATACTGATTCGGTATACTTTAAATAGACCCTTGGTACTAAATTGACGATCTTACAAAGATAGGGTATCAGTAAATTTTGATTTCCTGATCATATCTTTTAAAGAATCGATCGCTTTTTACTTTATGTAGAAGAATATGTGGAGCTCGGCATGTCTGGAAGCACAGGAGAACGTTCTTTTGCTGATATTATCACCAGTATTCGATATTGGGTCATTCATAGCATTACTATACCTTCCTTATTCATTGCAGGTTGGCTATTCGTCAGTACTGGTTTAGCTTACGATGTTTTTGGAAGTCCACGTCCAAATGAATATTTTACAGAAAGCAGACAAGGAATTCCACTAATAACTGGCCGTTTTGATCCTTTGGAACAACTCAATGAATTTAGTAAATCGTTTTAGGAGGCCTCAATGACCATAGATCGAACTTATCCTATTTTTACAGTACGCTGGTTAGCTGTTCACGGCCTAGCTGTACCGACAGTTTTCTTTTTGGGATCCATCTCAGCAATGCAATTCATACAACGATAAACCTAATCAAAATTCATTAGAGAGCTATGACACAATCAAACCCGAACGAACAAAATGTTGAATTGAATCGTACCAGTCTTTACTGGGGGTTGTTACTCATTTTTGTACTTGCTGTTTTATTTTCTAGTTATTTCTTTAACTAATTCTTTTTTTAATTACTAAAAGAAATAAAAAAAAAATAGAAGAAAAAATTATAGAAAAAAGTGGAATAATAAATAAAAGTCGAAATTGTTTTATCCCCTCGGATGGATATCGTCTCCAAATTATCTATGACTGTGTATGTCTATAGTATGACCACTTGAGTAAAAATAAAAATAGAGGAGGAAGTGGGATAAATGGCCGATACTACAGGAAGGATTCCTCTTTGGATAATAGGTATTGTAGCAGGTAGTATTCTCATTGGCTTGCTAGGCATTTTCTTTTATGGTTCATATTCCGGATTGGGTTCATCCTTGTAGTAATAATCGGATGAACTGAGTTGCCTAGATGAAAGCATAAGAACTCAACGGGATTCCTTGAATCATATATCATATATAAAAAGGGTCCCACTGAGTTCTTAATAATTAAGACTCTAATCATAAAACTTAAATTGTACAAGTTGCAAAATGGATCCCTTTTTTCCAATATTCCTAAGAATTCCATTCTTTTATGGATGGTTAAATCATCAACCTTTTTATTCTATGAATCCAACTCCATGTTTAAAAAGATAATTCATTTTTGAGAACTCTCAATTTCAAAAGGAAATAAAGAAATGACTATTTAATGAATACCCCATAAGAGTAAAAGAGTAAGAATCATTAGTCTTTAGACACAAGAAAAGAATTTCTCCACATACTTTTCTTGTGTCTAAAAATAGACTTAGACTAGTCAAAATATTAAATATATTAATATATTTAATTTATACTAAATTCCTTTTCCACATTTCATTTTTTTTTTAGTTAGCTTATGCTTAATAATAATAAAAAAAAAAATGAAAAAAAAAAATACTACACTTAGTCAAGACGAAATCTTATCAGAATGAACTAATTCGACCCCTCCTATTTCAAAAAATATGACTTTAATTTAAATGGAAGAGCAATAGCCGCTTTTATGAAAAATGGAGTATTTTCACATTAGTAAATTGCCAATAAAATACATATATATAGCTATTTTATTTTTTAATAAAAAATAAAGTAATAATAAATAAATTTTTTCTTTATTAATAATAAAGAATTAAATAACTACTAATAATTAGTTAAGATCTAGAAATTCATTTCGGACAATTGAACTTTTTCAAACTGTTTCTTTTTAAGAACTAAAAATATTTGGGCCAAAATAACAGAAGCAAAGAAGACTAAAAGACCTTGAATACGTAATGGGTTTTGAAGTACTATTTCTGTATCGCTCTGACCAAATCCACCCACATTAGGATTACTCGTTAATGGTTGATCTTGTTTGATGGATTCACCTTCTGAAACAAGAAGCTCGGGGCCTGGAGGTATAATATCAATCACTTGACGCCCCTCTACCGCATCGGTTATGGTTATTTCATATCCCCCTTTTTCTTTTCGTAAAATCTTAGTTAGTACACCAGTGGCTGTTGCATTATAAACCGTATTGTTACTTTTGCTGCCATCAGGATAAATTTGCCCCCTTCCCCGGTTTCCTCCTACATATATTGGATATTTTAAGAAATGAACATCTTTTTTAGTAACGGGGTTTGGAGAAAGAATAGGAAATGTTATTTCAGTATATTTCTGACCAGGAACGGGTCCTACCACAAGAATATTTTTTTTATTGGGACGAAAAGTCTGAAAAGACAGATTACCTATCCTTTCTTTCATCTCTGGCAAAATACGATCTGAGGGGGCTAATTCAAACCCCTCGGGTAAAATAAGAACCGCCCCGACATTCAACCCCCCTTTTTTTCCATTAGCAAGAACTTGTTTCAGTTGCTTATCATAAGGAATTCGAACAACGGCTTCAAATACAGTGTCAGGAAGTACTGCTTGCGGAACCTCAATATCTACAGGCTTATTAGCTAAATGACAATTAGCACATACAATACGCCCTGTTGCTTCACGTGGATTTTCATAACCTTGCTGCGCAAAAATAGGGTATGCATTTGAAATGGATATTTGAGTTATTATATACATGATGAGCGATAGAGAAATGAAGCAAGTAATATCTTCTTTTAGTTTTATCGAATAAATACTCTTTCTGGTTTGCATGGTATAATCGTTGATCCCCCCAATTTCTACAATAAGATTAGGTAAGTCACTAAAAGAGTTCCTTACCCACAATGCTGCTATTTACTGAAAAATCTTTCAAATATTTTGACTAAAATAGAGTTGCAATCCCATTCACTTAGACTATAATAAAAAATGAAAAATATATATATTGTAGTTGAAAAAAAAAGAATAAAGATGAAAATTGGATCATTAAATTTTTTTATCAGTCATTCATTGAGTGATAAATCACTACAAGTGATGGAGATACACGATTTAAATAATAAAAGATTGAATATTTAAAAATTGTATCAAGAATAACTGGAAAAGTGGAAACAAGAACAGATATGATTAGATCATTATGAGCAAATCCAAAATCATTATAAACGGATCCAATCATTAGTTCCCAACCGTGAGGTGAATGAAATCCTATACATAAATCTGTTATGAACAGAATAAAAAAAGCTTTTATTGTATCACTTAAGTTATATATAAATTCTTGAACCCAAGAATTTAAAATGAAGAGTTCTTCATTACCTAAAACAGCATATAGACTTAGAATAAAGAAACAAAATATATTTGTTGAAAAGTGTAAAAACGTATGGATACACTCCTCATTGTACATCCTAACCAATTCAATGGTTTGTGTGTGGAGTGGAATAAAATACTTTTGTGGATCTGTTTCCGTATATTCTTTCAACATTTCTTCCACCACGAAGAGTTCTTTTAATTCGATGAATTTTTCAATAATACTCGTTTCTTGACTAGTGTTTAAAAAAATTTCTGATTGACTAGTATTTCTCGAATGAAATACCCAAGATTCCACTGTTTTATTAAACAGAAAAGAAATACACCAGGGCACCACTATTATAGATATAATATAAAGAACAGAGCTAAATGCTTTTTTTTTTTCATTTTTTATTTGTAATGAACCTATATTTTTTATCGACTCTATCTGATCCATTTTTTGTTTTCGCAAATAGTCAAATAGAGGTTTACAACTTGAAATTTATCAATTGATTCTTTATTTTGGATTTAGAAAGCCATAGTTCGATTTTTATTCTTAATTTATAGAAAATATTAAGAATAACGAACAAAGCTTGTTTTCAGATATCTCAATTATTCAATTCACAATGGAGTCCTTTTTATTGAATTGAAACAGTTCAAAACAAATACTTCCCATTTTTTTTTTGAAGATGAAATAATTTTTTATCTTATCTCTGAAACTATCAAATCCTCTCTATCTATTTAGAATATTTTGATTAAAATAAATCGACCCCAGCATCTTTGGTAAGGATTCTTAGAAAGAAAAATATCAGATCATGAGATCATGATCAAAGAAAAGGATCGATGAAACAAAACAAAAAAAAAAAAAAAGAAAAGAAAGGCGAATGCGATCCTTTTCTTTTTGTTTAATCATAAAAAAAAGGAAAGAAAGATGGATTAAAAAAAGAAATATTATTTATAAAATAGGAAGAAATTTTTTTTTCGTAATTGCCAATCAATTATGAAAAAAAAAAAAAATCCTTAGATTTTTACATTCCAGCCAAGAAGAAACTCCTTGTTGAATTCATTTCAAAATACTTCAATTGGTACTTGCAAAAAATAAGCCAATTCCGCCGCCCTTTTCTCAATTTCTCGTGGGGTTAAATTTTCATTCCTACCAGTCAAAGGAAAGGCTCCCTGTCCCCGGATTTCCATATAAAGAACACGTTGAGCATAAATACCCTCTTTAGCTTCTATTCTGATAGACTGAATATCCTTTAAAAAGAATCTGAGTAAAATACGACGATTCCTTCCCGGGAATCCCCAACGAAAAATCGACACTATCCCCTCTTTTCTATCGAATCGATCATAACCACTACCAACATTCCACAAGATAGTGGACCATAAGTATGAACTAATAAAAAGACCGGCAATACCATAGAAAGACATCACAATGCCCTGTGGAAAAAAAAGAATTTGCTGAGACTGAAAAAAAGATATCCCATTTTGGCCAAGGTAACTGGAAACGCCAACAAAGAAAAAGCCTAATGAACCTAAAAAAATTATAAAAGCCCAACTGATATTACTTGTTTTTCGGGCCCCCTCTATAAGCTCTATCCATATTTGTTTTGATCTCCAACTCATACTCGATCTAATTTTCTTTTTTTGTAAACGGGATACTAGTCCCAAAATATTTTACTTGATTTTGTTTATTTCTGAAATAACTTTTCAGAACTGGCATTATTTGTATGTTGTTTTTTTTTTTTATTCCAAATATCTATAATAAATATTGAAAATTTATTTATAGGAACTTCAATTTCAAATAATATTTGATTACTTTACTCAAAAATACTATTGAAAATATAAATTTCAACTTAGAAGATAAGAATCTGAAAGTTCTTAATTTTTCCTTATGTTTCAAAAACGAGTGGGATACTCTTTTTTTTTTTCAAAATAGATATCTATCTTATCATCCAGGCTTAAGTTAAAAAAGCCTTAAAAATGAAAAAAAGAGCTGCAATCCATAGGACCTAAAGAATCTTATTTTTTTGAATATAAAGAAATAAAGAAGTCATTGCAATTGCCGGAAATACTAAACCCACTAAAGGCACAAAAATAGGGGGTAAATTGTTTAGAATTGTCATATAATGCACACCTCGATTTAATATTTAATATTTGTACTTATTTCTTTTATAAGTGTTATATGATCCTTTTTATTTACTTTTTTTTTCTAGTTTGGTTAGAAAACTTTTTTTTAACCATTAGATTTTCTAGTTTTCTAGTAAATCTTATATAATTATATCTTAAATCTATATAAGTGAGCATATATAATATTAATAGAATATTAATAAAGCGCAAGGAAGTTTTAAAACACTAAAAGGACTTCATTCTTTTTCTACATGCAATAAAGGTATGAAGGCCTACTTTTTATTTATTTTACTATTATTTTATTTATTTTACTATTAAAAATATATATATATATTTTCTTTTTTGAGAACCGAAATTTTTTATTATTTATTTTTGCATTTTTCAAATAGACTTAATAATTTTTTACGCGGAGTTTTTTTATTCCCCAAACTTTTGGATAAAATTGGATATAATAAAAGAAATCTTTATTCATTTTTAGTCAAATGGGATTCTTGGAAGAAACATAAAAAAGATGTATAAAAATAGACTCTATTTGACTAACCCCTACTTTTCTTCAACATAGATACGACCAAAGTTTTTTTTTTATTAAATAGTTTCATTTTTTGGACTTATGTATCTATTTATTTAACTCATAAATAACTTCTTAAATTTAATAATTTATTAAATTACGAGTGTACTGAATTTCGATGTAGTATTGAAAGAAAATAGACTTTCAATATACTTTGAGTGTGAAATAACTCACTCAAATATGTAGATGAACTAATTCATTCAAAACGCCCTTTAAAAGATTACGTGGTACTATTAGATCCAATAATCCACAATCAAATATCATTTCCGCTTCTTGTGAACCCTCTGGTACCTTTTGATTTAAAGTTTGCTCAATTACTCTTTTACCAGCAAATGCAATATGGGCTTCAGGTTCGGCAATTATGATATCCGCCAACATAGCAAAACTTGCTATTACACCACCTGTCGTAGGAGATGTCAGAACGGATATAAAAAATAACTTTTTAGAGGATTGATAATCCTGTAAAGCAGAAGATACTTTAGCCATTTGCATCAAACTCAAACTCCCTTCTTGCATACGGGCTCCTCCCGAAGCACAAACTATAATAAGAGGTAACCGCTCATTGCGAGCATGCTCAATTAATCTGGTAATTTTCTCTCCTACTACAGTTCCCATACTACCTCCAATAAACCGAAAATCCATGACACCCATTGCTACGGGAATACCATTTAGCATGCCTACCCCAGTCTGAACAGCTTCAGTTAATCCATGTTCTCGTTGAACAGAGTTAATTTTTTGTATATAAGGAGTTTCTGCACCCACCCCCCTCTTTTTATTCTTATGATCAAGTTCCTTTTGATCTTCATCAGTTATACCTTTATAAATTATTTTATTTAACTCTTTCAATATCCTATTAATCTCTATCAATATTTTTCTATTATTCCTTAGACCTGTATCGATAGAAGAGTATTTTCTTTTTTCTTTTTTATGAGTATAATTTTTTTTTTTATATTTTTTCTTTTCTTCTTTAAAAAAAGAAAAGTTCTTTAGCTTTAGATCCATCTTTTTTAGATAATTGTCTAGATAATGAATAGAATGGAAAGTACGGAGGTCGGACACCTTCCTCCAACTGTTCTTAAAAGGAGAAAAGGATCCCTTAAAGAATATAGACAAGGGTAGTTCCAAAAATCGAAAAAAAAGTTCTTCCTGACTTACGGAAGGATACCTGTAAGTTTTAATTTTAAAACTCTTGTACGTTTTATACAACTTTGAATTCAAAAAAAAATGATCAAATTGCTTAACTTTATCAATTTTGTTTTTTTGATCAAATTGAATGGGATCCAAAGATATCATATCTTCGTCCATAGGATACCAAGTTCCTGAATCAATCAAAAAATCAATTCGTTCTGAACTCCCCATTCTTACATACGAATTACAATATTGACAAATATACATTTTTGACAGAAAATCTTTTCGATAGTTTAGTCCGTCGCAAACCTCACAGATTACCCACAAATATTGGTATCGCTTTATTGTCTTTAGACTTTCAATATGACTTTGACTTAGAGTCGAAATGTAATCCAACATTCTTTGAAAATTAAAGAACTCAACGTCAAAAATTTCAGTAAAGTAGTAACTATCAAAATATTCCAAATTCAACTCTTCAGTCTCAATTCCTATTAACATAGTTCCAACAGGATTGGAAATTTTTGTTTCGAAAGAAAAAAAAGAAAAACCCGGACCCGTTTGCCTGTACGACAATATAAAATTTGATGAACTCCATATTTTTTTTTTTAAGGTATCACCCAGTCTTTGTTTCCAATTAATCTTTGAACTTGGAAGTAGAGAACGCAAAATCATAAAAAAAATATTGGCCCTCCCGCAAATTCTCAATTCTATAGAGCTTCTCACTATAAATTAAAAGCGCCAAAATACATAGAAATAAGGAAAAGAAAGCAATATTTTCCTCAAAGATCATCATAAGACCTATGAAAAACATATATCTTTTTTTTTATAGAGAATCCATAATAATGCCAATATTATAACTTATGTAGTTGCATATTATAACTTATGTAGTTACATAAGATTTCAATACGTTAGTTAGAATGGGTTGCCCGGGACTCGAACCCGGAGCTAGTCGGATGGAGTAGATAATTTAAAATTTATCTAGTAAAAAAATAGGTAAAAAAAGAATCCCTCCCCAAGCCGTGCTTGCCTTTTTCATCGCACACGGCTTTCCCTACGTAAACATCCAAAACCCAATTTTCCCAAGACGAAACTACTAAGATAATTGAATACTCAATTATTCAATCTTTACTTGTACTTTACTTGTATATTTATATTTTATAAACATTTCATAATACAAAACAATCCCTTATTAATTAGAATAATAAAAAGGTATTTTATTTCTATATTTTTCTCTTAAAAAAAAAAAGGATTTTCATTTCCATTTATTTTCCAAATATTATTCATGATTGATTAGATCATTAATAGAAATAATATCCAAATACCAAACCCGAACTTTAGTTCGATCTGACGATCTATATGAGGATCTTATAAGGATCAAAGAAGAAATCTGGTTTTCTAGAAAAAAATTTTCTAAAAAGGATGAACTTTGTTTTTTAAAAAAAGCACGGACCGAGGTTTTGTGTTTCCGAGCCAAGGTTTTTAAACAAGCAAATCGAAGTATATACTGTATTTGATACAAATCTTTTTTTTTTGAGGATCCACTATAAAAATATGAAATTTTATTGCATAGACGCACAAATCGTTCAATAATATCTGAATCCAATGAATCGATCCAGATTGGTTTGCTAATGGGATGACCCATTTTATTACAAAATTGCATTTTGGATAATGAGTCAATCATGAGAATAATTGGAACTCGTATATCCATTTTCTTCATAGTATTCTCTATACGAAACGCATTTAGTAGCATTTGACTTCGTATCACTGAAGGATTCCGTTTTAAACTTAAAAGATAACCAACACAGTAGAATGAATGCTTATATAATGGATTGATATGTATCTTGTCTGGTTTCAACCAGACATCAAAATAATTTTGAAATAAAGTAACAAAGTAGTATTTCCACTTGTTCATTAAAAGAGGCATACCCCTATAAGCAAAAAAGAATTTTCCTTGATAGCGAATATAATGCATATTCGGGTCTTTGAACAACGCTAAAGTCATGGCGCAACCCTTACTAAAAACCTCTGTAAAATTCTCTACTTTTCCATAGAAATAAAGTCTTTCAAAAAAAAACCGAAAAGGTTTGGATGGTAAATGAAAAAATTGGCGACGAATAAAAAATAAAATGGATTCGGATTCATATACATAAGAATTATATAAGAACACAAATAATCGTATATTTCTTTTTTCAAAAAAAGAATTTGATTTTTTTTGAAAAATGGGATGGTTCCAATTCCAATACTCATGAAAAAAAAAGCGTAAAAAATGTAAAGAAGATGGATCTTTTAACCAGTAACGAAGAATTTGAATCAATTTTTCAAGATGAATGGGGTAAGGGAATAACCCATCGGACACCAAATTTAAATAGGGAAATTTATCCTCTAAAAAGGGAAATATTGAATGAATTGATTGTAAATTTTGAACTTTGACCAATTCAAAATTTTTGAAAAAAGTCCCCAATTGGGGGTAAAATGGAATTGCAACAATGATTGCAAGCCCCTCTGATATCTTTTGAGAATATAAAACTTTATTGTAGAGAAAATATGGATTTTCTCTCAAATTTGCAACAGAAAGACTCAAATGATTCTGTTGATACATTCGAGTAATTAAACGTTTTAGAATTAAAAAACGGAATCTTTTGTCATAACCTAAATTTTCCAACAATATTGTTGGAAAAAAATTATGATCATGAGTAAGTGTATAAATATACTCTTGAAAAATAAGTGGGTATAGGAAGTAATTTTGACGAGATATAACTAAATCTAAATATCTTTGATCTTTTTTTTCTCCCATAAAAAAAAAGTCAATTTTTGATTAAAGCAAGGACATGGGATTTTTGGAATTCTAAAATGATACGTAGTGCGATAGAGTAAAAAGAAAGTAAGATAATAAGAAAAAAATCAATACTTCAAAAAAAAATGAATCAACGGATTCTATAACATCGCTTTTTTTTTACTTGATAGACCAACTCTATTTTTCGAAGTAAAAAAAAAAAAAAAAAAGCGTTACAAATCCTTTACTTTTTCAAGTCAATCGCTCTTTTGATTTTGGAAAATCTCTTTGTTATCAATATACTCTTTATTATACACATTATTCTACGTGGAATAGTTAGGATTTATTGAACTAATAGAAAATATGTGTTAATAAGGAAGCCTTTAACACTTTCACCCATCGGGTACTAATATATTTTTAACATGTAATTAGATTGGATAATAATTCAAATCTAGAACTGAAGCTCGTTTCTTTTTTTGTTTCCTCTATCTAATTAATTGAAGGTGTAGGGCTCTATCCATTTATTCATTTGACTCGTTTTGAATTCGGTTGTATATATTCTTTCTGGACCAAAAATCCAAACTTTGTTTGGATTTGATTCGATAAAATAATTTGAAAGATTCTTCATTGATACGACATGCTGTTTTTTCCATTCATTCCTTTACGGATCAGTCGTAGTCTTACAAACAATACCGATGGTATGTATGAATCCCTTTTTTTCATACAAATGTGTAAAATATGTTAGTCGCACTTAAAAGCCGAGTACTCTACCGTTGAGTTAGCAACCCTCAAAAAAAATTGGATGAAATCAAATAAAAAAAGATAAACAATACATAAAATGAAAATGAAATATTAATAAATGAAATATTAATAAAGTTAATAAATGAAATATTAATAAAGATAAGATTAAGTAAAGAAATACTTAATTCAAACCAGTAAACTAAAAAACACACACACAAGACTTTAAATTGAAATAAGGATTATTCCAAAATTAATAAAAAAAAAAAACAACAAGTAAAAAAGACCAAGGTATCCGTCCGTAGATATACTAGATACTTAGTCAGATCGGATTATATTTAGTTAATCCGGTGTTGTCAATATAACTAGGGTCCCAAAAAAGATCTACATTAAGGAAAAGAATCTCATTCAATAAACCTAAGATTAGTATAAAAAAATACTAAAAAAATTTCTATTGAACTTATTAAGTTCCATAATTATGGAATATAATATTGGATTAGTCTACTTAAGTATAAGTAAGTAAGTAATTCTGTTTTAGGGATCTAGTCAATATTGTACTTAGTTTCGATATCTAACCATAAAATGGTTTTTCCAGTTATGAAAATCTACAAACAGAAAACTCTTTTAAAGTTTAAAAATGGGATAGAATTCCGGCTAAAGATCTTTTTTTTTTTATCTTATACTTCTTATACTATTGTTTATAGTATTTTATAATGGAATATAGTTTCTGGGACGAAAGGATTCGAACCTTCGAACACCGGGACCAAAACCCGTTGCCTTACCACTCGGCCACGTCCCATTCATTTTGTTTTTGAACAAACATTCTTATTCAAGATCAATACTATTGCTAGTATAGATTTTTTGTCAACCTCCCTTGAAACCAGAATCCAGATGATTCTCTAAGATAGATTGAGCTTATTGTTCGGATTTTCTTCAGTGTAAAGCCAGATATAGACTTAAAGTCTATTTATTGATCATAATATATAATTCAATTAAAAGATTCTTTATATGTATAAGATATCTATAAGGATTTGATCTGAAAATATAAAAATGTTCTTTTTTTTTTTTTTTTATTATTTATTTGAGAATTTACGTTTGATTGGCTAAACTTAAAGAAGGTTTTTTAGTGTATTTTACTTCAATCTTATTTTTTTGTCAAATCTTCAAATCTTGTTCTCAAAAATCTATTACTAACTTAATCAAAATTGACTTCTTTTCAAGAACAAAATCTTTGTTATGCTTAATATTTTTAGTTTGATTTGTATCTGTTTTAATTCCGCCTTCGATTCAAGCAGTTTTTTCTTCACAAAATTGCCCGAAGCTTATGCTTTTCTAAATCCAATTGTAGATATTATGCCGGTAATTCCTTTGTTCTTTTTTTTATTAGCCTTTGTTTGGCAAGCTGCTGTAAGTTTTCGATAAAATTGTAAAAAATGTATGATTTTGCTATTTTTTTGTAAAAACAAAAAAAAAAGAAAATGTTAACTGTTGCTACCATACGATTCAAAGGGTTTTTTTGTATACGTTCTCAATTCGGTTTTCTTTAGATCCGTGAAATAAGATTCACTTGATGTTTTTACTCTTTTTTATTTTTCAGTCGATTCAAAAATAAACTACTTTCTTTTAATTGACTATAATTAGATTATTAGAATTTGAGTTTACCTCAACTAGAAACTAATACGTATAAGAGTTTTCTTTTTTTTTTTTTTTAGAAAAAAAAGACTCTGAATAACATAAAAATCGATTTTCCTTTGAAAAAGACCTTTGGTCTTTCTCGAAAATACTTCATTTATTAGTTTGAATCCATTTTTGATAGAAAATGATAAAAAATCAAACTAGAAAATCTATTTTCTTTTTTTTTTTAACCAAAAAATGATTTTGGAGATTGTGTAATGCTTACTCTCAAACTTTTTGTGTATACAGTAGTGATATTATTCGTTTCACTTTTCATCTTTGGATTTTTATCTAATGATCCAGGACGTAATCCTGGCCGTGAGGAATAAAAACAAAGGTTTTTTTCTTTGATTTATTTTTGCATGCTCTTGAGATTTCATCTTTTCTAGATTTTTAACTATTTAATAAAGTTTCAATTATCAAAGATAAAAAAAGATCAAAGAATTAACCGGAAAGAGAGGGATTCGAACCCTCGGTACAAAAGATTCGTACAACGGATTAGCAATCCGACGCTTTAGACCACTCAGCCATCTCTCCGAAAAGAGGGAATTTTTATTTTTATTCTATTGTATAAAACAATTAAGACTTGAAAAAGATAAATTGTTTTATCAATTCTTTTTTTTTTTTTTAGTGAATCTCTTTCTATATAATTCTATTTTTTTTTTTTCATTCCTTTTTTGTATTACCTCTACTTTAGAGTAGAATATGTTACTTATTCTTGAATATAGTCATTTTTTTTATTGATAGATAAAATCTAAATTCATACTTAGTTAGAGAATTTATAGAATATCTTTTCTTTTATAATTTAAAAACTAATAAGAATCTCTTTTGTATTTTTCTAAATATAAGTTAGAAAAATACAAAAGAAAATACCTTGAATATGAATTTCATAATTTGAATAAAAAAAAACTTAGTTAAGTTATATAAGAAAAACTAGAACTATTACTAAATAAATAATAAATGGAACTTTAGTTCCTTCGTGGATACAAGATAACAAACTATACAAATAGTAAAAAATATTAAGATTCTTAGTTTTTTTTAATCTTGCTAAATAACCTAAATGCTTTTTATTATATTATAACTCTAGTTTTTCTGTTTTTTATGATACTCAAGATCCTATTTATTCCTTGACAAATCCTTGACAAAATTTTATTTATATACAATATATACATTGTAGCGGGTATAGTTTAGTGGTAAAAGTGTGATTCGTTTGATTAAGGCAAACTAAAAATATTTATTTAGTTAGAAGATCCTTCGCGGTTCATATTATGAACAAAAACTTTATTTCTGAAAAGGATTTAAGCCTTTCCCTTGAATGTTGAAAAGGGAAATTCAACATTCTCATAATTTTTATCCAAAAATTAATTAAAAGAAATTGGATAATGAAATTATGAAACATAATTTATTGATCATTGGATCAATATTTCCAATGACATAAAATAAGTCTGAATAACAGATCTATGGATAAAGAAAAAAAGATTAATTTATTTCGAATCGTAACTAAATCTTTCATTTTGCTGTTTGTTTTAAACAATCGAAATGGAAGCAAATATAGAATCAATTAAGCAGTAAACGATGTCTTTAGTTTACTATAGACATAAACATTTTGTTTTAGCTCGGTCAAAACAAATCCTTTTTCCTAAAGATAAAAAAAAAAAAAAAATAGAGGACGAAGTAACTAGAAAGAGCCCTACATTTAGCAGGATTATCTAGAAAGCAAGTTTTTTTTATTTTGTAAATTAAAAAACAGGGGGCTGACATAGATATTATGGATGTTATAATAGCTATTATGGGTATTGTATGATTCGCATATCTTTTGCATGGATCATACGCATTATTTGATTTTACCTGTAAATTTTTACCTATTTTTTCCATAAAGGAGCTGAATGAAACCAAAGTTTCATGTTCTGTTTTGAATTAGAGATGTTAAATAAAATAAATAAACATCGACTATAACCCCTAGCCTTCCAAGCTAACGATGCGGGTTCGATTCCCGCTACCCGCTCTCATTCTATCTACTTCGTAGATATTTTTACGGGCATATTAAGAATATAGAAACTAGCTTTCTATATTTTTGATCCTTTTTATTGATCTATTACTCAATAAAATAATGCCAAAGTACTTGGTTATTAGTTATTCTATTCGAATTATCCCAATTTTATGAAAAAATTGTTTTTTTTTTTCTTAGAAAGAAAACCCATTTCTCAATCCTTTTTCTATTTTTTTAAGGAAAAAAATAAGTTTCTTATATCAATTTAAAAACTTTATTATTATTCTTTTTTTTTTCTTTTTCCATTTTTTTTTGAAGAATCAAGTGAAAAGAAAAAAAAAGAATAATAATAAAAAAAAAAAGAAGAATAATATTCTTAAATAAAAAATGGAAATAAAAAGGCGTCCATTGTCTAATGGATAGGACAGAGGTCTTCTAAACCTTTGGTATAGGTTCAAATCCTATTGGACGCGGGATCTATTCATATAGAATAGTATATTATCTATTGGATAATAGAATATTATTTCTTATTGAAAAATATTGTCTAATTCAAGATTGTGGGTAAATATTGTCTAATTCAAGATTGTGGGTAGAGGGAGACTCGTATTTTTATACTCTAATTTTTTTAGAGTATTCTTAAATCTTTTATTAAGTTATCTTCCTATTTAGAGATATACCTAAAATGAAGATTGATTGATCACTTCATTACTGTTCTTTAAGTTGAAAACGTTGCATCTGCTCTTGAATAGCTTCTTTCAAAAGGGTTTCCGCTTCTTTGGTAAATGTTTTTGTAGAAGATATTATCTCTTGAAACTGCGGTTTATTACTTTTTAAATAATTACGTAACTCATCAAGAAAATCCCTTACTTGTCCTATTTCTAATGAATCCAGATATCCATTCGTTCCAGTATAAATGGTCATTATTTGATCTGAAACGGTGAGAGGATTTGATTGAGATTGCTTAAGCAACTCACGTAATCGTCGACCTCGTTCCAATTGATTCTGACTACTTTTATCCAGATCAGAAGAGAATTGTGCAAAGGCTTCTAATTCTAAAAATTGTGCCAATTCTAATTTTAATTTACCAGCTACTTGTTTCATTGCTTTTATTTGAGCTGCGGATCCTACTCGCGAAACGGAAATTCCCACATTAATAGCAGGCCGAATTCCAGCATTGAATAAATCGGCCGATAAGAATATTTGCCCATCGGTAATTGAAATTACATTAGTAGGAATATAAGCAGAAACATCTCCCGATTGAGTCTCAACTATAGGTAAAGCAGTCATACTCCCTTCACCTAAATTAGAACTTAATTTAGCCGCTCTTTCTAAAAGGCGTGAATGTAAATAAAAAACATCTCCCGGATAAGCTTCACGACCAGGTGGTCTTCGTAATAAAAGAGACATTTGTCGATAAGCCTGCGCTTGTTTGGACAGATCATCATAAATGATTAAAGTGTGTCGTTTACGATACATAAAATATTCGGCTATAGCCGCTCCTGTATAAGGAGCGAGGTATTGTAATGTAGCGGGAGAAGCCGCTGTTTCGGCTACAATAGTCGTATATTTCATTGCCCCTCGTTCCTGTAAAGTAGTAACTACCTGAGCTACAGAAGAAGCTTTTTGACCAATAGCTACATAAACACATATTACATCCTGTCCTTCTTGATTCAAAATTGTATCTGTGGCTACTGCTGTTTTTCCTGTCTGTCTGTCCCCAATAATTAATTCTCGCTGGCCCCGACCTATTGGGATCATTGAATCAATAGCTATAAGTCCTGTTTGTAGAGGCTCATATACGGACCGCCGTGAAATAATACCCGGAGCTGGAGATTCAATTAACCGAGATTCAGAAGATGAGATTTCACCTCGACCATCAATAGGTTTACCCAGAGCATTAATAACACGACCCAAATAAGCGTCACTCACTGGGACTTGAGCAATTCTTCCTGTTGCTTTGACAGAACTTCCCTCTTGGATTAGTAAACCGTCACCCATTAAGACAACACCAACATTATGTGATTCCAAATTCAGAGCAATACCTATTGTACCTTCTTCAAATTCGACTAATTCACCTGCCATTACTTCATTAAGACCAAAAATTCGAGCAATGCCATCGCCTACTTGAAGTACGGTACCCGTGGTTACAATCTTTACTTCTCTATTATATTGCTCAATACGTTCACGAATAATATTACTAATTTCGTCGGCTCGAATGGTTACCATGAGTATTTCTTCCTTTGTTGAAAAAAAAATGATGCCTAGACTATAACAGTAGGATTAATCAGTTATTTCTGTTATTGTTCCCAACATGCCAATATTAGCACTGATGGTACGTAAATGTAATTCGTTGTTTAAACGTCTATTCAGAGTTCCTAAAGCTCCTTCTAAAGCTTGTTGGAAAACTCGTTGTCGGACATAATTAAGTGCTTTTTCTTGTTCAAAATTAATTGTTTCATTATTGGAATTTTCAAATTGTTCTAAAGTAACAGAAGTTGAATTAATTAAATTCAACTTTTCTTGTTCTATTTCAGAGTATCCGTTCACTCGATACTCATCCGCTTCTATCTGCACTTTTCGTAAGCGAATTCGTGCTTTCTCTAACTGTTCCATGGCCACTTCACGAAGTTCTTCCGAATTTCGAATAGTATTCAAAATCCTCTGTTTTCGATTATCTAATAAATCACTTAATGAAAGTAGATTATCTTTCCCTTTATTTTAAGACTTCCATAATCTCTTCCCGAACCAAACATGAATCTTTCAATTCATTTGGCTCTCCCGCTCACTTATTTGACGTACTTATCGGAACTCTCCATATAGTTTCGATTGTAGTGAGCCTATCCTCATTTCCTCATTTCTACCCTTAAAAGTGATATAACCTTTCAAAATGATCTAAAAAGAAATAGTTAACTAATCTATGATTGAAATAGTGAGAGGACTCTTCGGATCAAACAAGTAATTGTCAGTAGAGTTGTTTCATTTTTTCTTGAAATCCAAAGAATTCCTTTTAAAACTAGGTTATCAATTGAGCATTGGAGAACACCAGGTACCCCATTTAAGCAAATAAAAATGAAAAAACAAAGTTTAGAAGCTTTTTTTTTTCTTTTTTTTTTTTGACATGAGTGTTATATGTCAAAAAAAAAAATGGAAAATATTCATTTTTTTTTTAACCTGAATCCTTGTTTTTATTACGATTGTAGTAGAAAGAAGACTTTGCTATGTTACGATTGTAGTAGAAAGAATACTTTGCTATGTCTGGACTTTAAACAGTTATGATTTAACCATGTTAATGGTTCCTCAGTATTGGTTAATAGAGAATCAAAGATTATTGACCAATAAATTACGAAATGCTGTGTTTCTTACAGATGAGTTTTTAATTTTTTTAGAAGTAATTCGCAGGATTATGCACAGCTTTTGTTTTATTTAATACAAAAAAGTGCAGCTGGATCAATTCAGCCGATTCTTGAAATAAACAACTCGCACACACTCCCTTTCCAAAAAAGATCAAGATACCAAGGACTACACTTAGATTTATTGGATTTGTTGCTAAGATATCGGTATTAAATCCGAAACTCTCGGCGGATGGCCAGTGACCCAAGAGAACGAAAGAATCGGTTACATTTTTCATAAGATCTCCTTTTCTCGTATAGATAGATTAATTCTATATTAATAATAGTTCTTACATATCCTATTTATTTCATTTTGCTTAGTCTAAAATATTAGTTAGAATATCTTTAATTTAATTAGTAAAAAAATTTTATTTATTTAAGATTTTTTTTATTATTAGTAATTTACTTCTTTATTCATTTCTTCCTTTATCTATTTTTAAATGGATTCATAAAAAATTTATTTTTATTTTTACTTTTCCATTTTTAGTTCTAATTAGACCGAATCCATTCCAATTCGATATCAAAGATTATATGAATGCCAAAATATTGACTTTTTATTGCAACACTCCCTTATAAAAGTTGCCTTTAATTCAAAAAAAAGACTGCAAAAAATTTATTCAATTGAATAAACATTTAATAAGAAGGGATGGGAAGGAAGAAAGCGAATCAATATACTAATTCCTCATCCATAAATAAGTCCTTCCCATAGGTTAGTGTACAAAAAAAAGTATTAATTAAGTACTTGTAAGTAGACAATTTGGATAAAATGGCAAAAAAAAGAAAATAATAATAATAATAATAAGCACGCAGTAAGCACTAAGTAATAAAAAAATAATTTTTTTTTGTTCTAATTAGATTATTTCGATTATACAAAAGGATTTGCAAATAAAAGGGCTAATGCTACAACCAGTCCATAAATCGTTAAAGCTTCCATAAAAGCCAAACTAAGCAATAAAGTACCCCGTATCTTTCCTTCCGCTTCCGGTTGTCTCGCAATACCTTCTACAGCTTGCCCTGCAGCAGTACCTTGACCAACCCCAGGTCCAATCGAAGCAAGCCCAACAGCTAAGCCAGCAGCAATAACGGAAGCGGCAGAAATCAATGGATTCATGATAAATTCCTCGCACCAAAATAAAAATAAAGAAATTGAAATGGTTAATGATACAATCACCTACTAAAAAGAATTATGAATTTCGAATTCCAGCCATATTCACTATTATATGATTTCTATGAATCGAAGGACCTATAAAAGTAGTTACGAATTACTAATTGAAGTATAATACTCTCGAATCATTCAAAATAGATTTTATTCAAATGCCTATCTAAATCACTAATATTAGTGAAGGATATTAGATATATCTATAGAGAATTACTTAATGTTTAATATTACATATACATGTGTTTCTTGCATAACGTAAACCAAAACTATTCATTTATTTCAATTGAATTTCAAAATCTAAAAGAGAACTACATCACTTACTATTTTGATTATACTAATATAATTGATAGATCCAATCAAATCTTAAATAAAGGGATCAATTCATCAAGATCTTGTCTATTTCTGTATTCAAAAAATAGATCACTGTAAGCAAAACATATCCATTACTTGCGCTATACTAGGTAAGCAAAACCTCTACATTCTTGCACTATATTAGAAAAAAAACAAGAATAAAAAAAAAAAAATGAGTCAATGATGCCCTTCCATCGATTCACCTATATAAGCAGCAGCTAAAGTTGCAAAAATAAGAGCTTGAATACCACTTGTAAATAATCCAAGAAGCATAACAGGTATAGGCACCACTAGAGGTACTAAAGAAACAAGAACAACAACTACTAATTCATCCGCTAATATATTTCCGAAAAGTCGAAAGCTAAGTGATAACGGTTTTGTAAAATCTTCTAAAATATTTATAGGTAAAAGAATTGGAGTTGGTTGAATATATTTACCAAAATAACTTAACCCTTTTTTGTTAAGTCCCGCATAAAAATACGCTATTGACGTAAGTAAAGCTAAGGCTACGGTAGTATTTATATCATTCGTAGGGGCTGCTAGCTCTCCATGCGGTAACTCTATTATTTTCCACGGTAAAAGTGCCCCTGACCAGTTAGAAACTAAAATAAAAAGAAACAAAGTTCCAATAAAAGGAACCCAGGGACCATATTCTTCTCCAATCTGAGTTTTGCTTATGGATCGAATAAACTCAAGGACATATTCGCAGAAATTTTGACCGGCGGTTGGAATCGTTTGGGGATTCCGAACGGATACAATGGCGTAGCCTAATAAAATGGCAATGACTACCCAAGAAGTTATAAGCACTTGAGCATGGACTTGGAAATCTCCTAGTTTCCAATAGAGATGCTGGCCTACTTCCACACCAGATAGATCATAGAAACCTTTTAAAGTGCTGATGGAACATGTGAAAAGATTCATATTGCCCTCGGAAAGAAAACTTTTAAAGAAATTATTTTGATTCGACCTTCCCTTTTTCAAAGTTTTTTTAACTTGCTTGAATTATATATATATATATATATATATATATTTTTTGAAACGACTTTTTTACATGATTTTTCCAGTTTTGTTGCTTTTTTTATGAAATTCAAAAAAAGGAACCGATTCCTTGGGTTTCAAAAAGTATTCTTTTAGCTAATTATTTTTAGCTAATTTTATATTATTTAGAAAAAATATATTATTTATGTATATTTAGTACTATTTCCTATTAGAAATATTTTTCTTAATTATTAATTAGGGCTCTTGTATATAGCTAGAACGACCTTCACAAATAGAAAATACCAATTTATTAAGAATTAATCGGATTGAAGCTATAGCATCATCATTGGCGGGAATCGAAATATCAGCAAGATCTGGATCACAATTTGTATCACTTAAACAAATCGTTGGAATTCCCAACGTTATACATTCTCGAAGAGCCCTATATTCTTCTTGCTGATCAAGGATTATGACAATATCGGGTAATCCCGCCATATATTTTATTCCGTACAGGTATGTTTGCAAGTGAGATAACTGTCTTTTCAATCGAGCCGCGTCTCTTTTTGGAAGACGATTGAATTCCCCGGTCTTTTGTTTTATTCTTAAATCCCGGAACTTTTGAAGTCTCATTTCGGTCGTGGACCAATTCGTTAAAAGTCCGCTAAGCCATTTATTATTAACATAATGACATCGCGCTTTTTTTGCAGCCCGCACTACGGAATCCGCTATTTTTTTTTTCGTACCAACAATCAAAAATTGTTTTTTTCCGGTTGCTGCATCAAAAACTAAATCACAAGCTTCGGATAAAAAACGAGCAGTTTTAGTAAGATTTGTAATATGAATACCTTTACGTTTTGACGAAATATAAGGTTCCATTCGAGGATTCCATTTTTTAATACCATGACCAAAATGAACTCCCGCTTCAAGCATCTCTTCCAAATTTATGTTCCAATATCGTTTTATCATTTTTCACCACACCCCCTCTCTCTCTCTTTTGCTTTAAAAAAAGAGATGAAAAACCTTAAAATATAAAATATATAATTGTTCCGACGGAACCTTCTCTTATACCCTATATTGTCCCACGACTCCCGCGATTATGTTATTTCTATTTTTTTGTTTCCTATCATTCTATCACTTTCGAATCATCTTTTTGTTGTCTTGGTATTAAGCTAACAATCCAAAATACCAAAACCATCACTAAATGAAAATAAATAGCTGAATAAATAGATGACCCTGCTTGCTCTCTGAAATGCAGGAATCTCTATATGCTATAAATTCGTCCCTATCCTATCCATTTTTTAAGATACCAAAATCAAACAACTCCCTATAGTAGAACAAAATATCTCTCATTTCACCATCAAAGAAATTATTCTTTTTGTTTTTCAAAATAAAACTTTTAGATTGCTTTGAATAATGTACTAATCCTGGAAATCCAGTTCCAAGGGGGATCATACTACCTAGAACAACATTTTCTTTCAGACCTTTCAACCAATCGATACGACCGCGAAGAGCTGCTTTTGATAAAACACGAGCAGTCTCTTGAAAACTTGCTTCAGATATGAAACTTTGAGTATTCAGAGATGTTCTCGTTATTCCCAATAATACGGATCGATAACAAATTAATTCTTCCAAGGCGCGTCCCGTTCGCTCCGCCCGTAACAATCCAATAAGTTCTCCGGGTGAAAAAACATTAGACATTCCATCTTCTGAAACCAAAACTTTAGATGTTATTTGACGTACAATAATCTCTATATGCTTATTATGTATTTGAACCCCTTGGGATCGATAAACCTTTTGGATCTTGTTAACCAAAGCAATACGACTTTGTACTAACGTTAGCTCTGCACCAATCAAGAATCTCCAAGGAAGCCCAAAAATTCTTGTTATACACTCGTTCCAACCCTCAACTCTCTTTTCTAAGTTTGAAGATATTGAATCAATTGAACGTACTTCTAAAACTTGTTCTACTTTTGGAAGACCTTGCGTTATATCACCCGATCTTGATTTTTCATATAAAAATGTAACTAAAGTATCTCCATCATAGAGGATTTCTCCATAATTCCCATGAACGGTTGCTCCTGGAGTAGCCAAATAAGGTTTAGCAGCTCTTAGTACTAGAGAATCAAGGTGAACAATTATAACTTGACCTGATTTTATTTCGGGTAGTTTTTTGGAGATCGATTGAGTTTGACAAATAAATTCTCCCAAGATAATTAGTGTCAATTCTTTTTCATTTTCATAAAAATTATGATTATAATTATGATTGCGAAAAGACCAAGTTACATTTTTTGGATTCAAAACGTGGTTATTACAGGGATCGTAATTTAGACTTCTCCTATTTTCATCTAGAAAAATAAATTTCATTTTTTGAAAAGCCTGATTAAAATCATCAAGTTTCAAATATTTAATTAGTGAAATCTCATTATGAGTTATTAAATTGGAAAATGAAAAAGAATTTAAGATTTGAAAAGTTGTTCCTAAAGGTCCTAAGAATGAATTCGAAATTGAGATTCTAGAATATTTTTGAATTGATTCTGTTATCCTATTGGAATCTTTTCCATTGTTGAATGGAAATATTCGAAAACAATTAAATGAGGATAAGCTTATCAACGATTGGCACTCGTTAGTTTTTTTCAATAAAGTATTGAAGGTTCGTTTATTTATTTTTTTTTTTAGTAATTGTTGAATCTTTATCTTAGAATAAATAGAAAAAAATGGATTAATATCAGATGACGAGGTTAATCCGTAACCTGATGAATCCTGCCTTTTTCTGCAGATAGAAAAAATTAAGGATTTCAATAAGTTTATTCTTAGGAAATCCTTAATTATACCTTTTATACTTACTTGAACAAAAGAAGCACAAGCCTCGTCACGCAAAAGATTCTTTTTATCTTGTTCCCAATTCAATACTAACGAAGTACGAACTAATTGAATACTTGTATCGAAAATTCCCAGAATTGGTTTACTAGTTCCATAGAAAATCGAATTGACAACTTGAAGTTTCAGATTATCCTTTTCCTGCAATAGATCCTTAGCGAAAATACTTTCTAGATTTATACCATCCGAAATCTCATATTTGATGACTGGCCGAACTAAAACAAAATATTTTTTTTTACTTGGTGTAAACCATTGGACATACATCCATTTTTTAACTTGTGTAGATTCTTTAGAATTCGTATAATTTGTTTTTACTATTTCTGGTGAAATAAAAATCCCACTGTGTCTATATATCTTATCTATCTCTCCTGGAAAATAGATACTACCCGAAAATATTTTCAGTTCCAATTTCTTCTTTTTTTTCTCCACCCGAACCAATCCACCGACCCTACTTTTTATATTAAAAGTTATTTGTGTATCTATTCCAATAATACTATTGTTTCGTACCATTAAAGAAGATGATTCGGGTAAAATATAAACTTCTTCGGGAATGAAAAAAAAGCGATTTACTCTTATTTTTTTCTTTTGATTCCCTTCTTTTACTCCGCTGTGCTCAATTAACTCTTCTTTTTTAAGAATTGACTGCACACCTGGATTACCATAATTAGTAATTCCGGAACTACTTCTTTGGTATTGCGGGTCGTCGAAATAAGCAAAAATACAATTTCTACGCAAAATACCATTTATAGGCATTTCAATTGAAATGCTAGAGTAAGTCAATTTTTCCTTTTCGTGATCCTCATTGGAGTGAAATGGAATGATGAATCTGTTTTTTCTCTTTTTGGCTACTAAAGCAAAATTCTCGTGAAGAATAACAGTAGATTTTCGATTACAACAACCAATCGATAGAATTCGATCTATTTTTGAAAAAAAAGAAATATTTTTTCCAGTGTTATCCGAAACACTAGAAAATTTGTATTTAGCTTGATCAGTATTTTCTGATGGATGCAAAATAGAGTTTCTATCAATAGAAAGATAATGCGTGTTCATTTGATCTTGATCATTATGTACTGAACAAGTGCCTATATTAAATTTATACGAGTTTCCTGATAATATCCATAAATGGCTTGTTTTTGCTAAGAGATGAACATTACTATATGTAAATTCTGGTGCATGGTATACGTTGGTACTCCAGTGCATTTCTCCTTCTGATTCGGAATAAATATATTTTCGAACCTTTTCTTTCAAATTAAAAATAGCCGCTCTCGAACAAATTTCAGCAATAACTTGTTGAGATTCGACATATTGATAATTTTGAACTAAAAGAATACTGTTAGGCGGAATAGTCACATTATGTGCAGTATCTTGAGTTTCAATTGTTAAATTCAAGTTTATAGAACATAAAAAAGCAGGATGCCCCTGACGTGTACGTGTAGGCTGAACCAACTCCTGATTAAATTTTATTTTTCCATTGGAAGGCGCTCGTACATGATCCGCAATACCTCCTGTGAATACCCCTCCAGTATGAAATGTTCGTAATGTTAGTTGAGTACCCGGCTCTCCGATGGATTGCCCCGCAATAATCCCTACAGCTTCTCCCAATTCTACCAGGTCACCATGAGTAGGACTCCGTCCATAACAAAAACGACAAATCCAAGCCGTACTTCTACAAGTAAAAGGTGTTCGAATAGATATTGGGATTGATCGAAAGTTTATGAATCGATTCACAAGGACAACCCCAATATCTTGATTTCGGGTAGCAATGCATCGTCGACCTATATATATATTGTCTGCTAATACACGACCTATTAAAGTTTGTATAAAGATTCTTTCCGGGGTCATCCCATTTCGAGGATTTACAGAGATCCCTCGAGTAGTTCCACAATCTGTTCTACGTACAACAATGTGTTGAACTACTTCAACAAGTCTGCGCGTAAGATATCCAGCATCGGATGTTCGGACAGCCGTATCCACAACTCCCTTTCGAGCTCCATAGCAAGAAATGATGTATTCTGTTAACGAAAGACCTTCTCGTAAATTGCTTTGAATAGGTAAATCAATCATTTGCCCCTGGGGATCGGACATTAATCCTCTCATACCTACTAATTGGTGCACTTGAGATGCATTTCCTCTAGCTCCCGAAAAAGACATTATATGTACAGGATTTAAAGGATCAGTCATCCTAAAATTAGGATTCATTTCATTTCGCAAATATTCACTTGTAGCATACCAAACCTCAATGGATTGACGTAATTTTTCTATCGCATGTACATTTCCATAACGGTAGTTATTTTCAATAATAAAATTTTGTTGTTCAATATCTTGAACTAACCATCTCTTAGAAGGTATTGTTAAAAGATCATCAATTCCTAATGAAATGGATGTAGCCGTGGCTTGCTGGAAACCCACAGTCTTTACTTGATCCAGTATGTGGGATGTATATGCCATTCCAAAATGATCTATTAATCTACTAATAATTCGTTTAATGGCAGTTCCATCTATCACTTTATTGGGAAAGACCAAAATGGCCCGTTCGACCATAATTACCTCCATATTCTGCTAAGTCGGGTTCGACAATGAATTTGAGTCAATGATTGGAAAACTTCCTTTTCTCAATTTGAATTCATATAAAAATTCAGAACATATATTTCTAGTTCAACTGACAAAGATATGAATTTATACCAATAGTGTACTATTTAGTGTACAATTGACTATAGACTTCCCGATTTTAGATCCCTATAATCAATTTGGATTCGCAGGCTTGAGAAAACCCTTGTATAGCTTCTTCAATTTCGCGATAAAGATAAATATGACCAACAGTGGTTCGAATGTATATACAAATCATTTTTTTTTTTATACTTCGTACTATTAAATAGTTTCCATAAATTTCCTGGTAGGTACCCATAGATTGATAGTGAACTTCGGTAGGCATTTCTCTTGAAGCAATAACACGTTGATCTACTTTCCATCGAAGCCATACAGGACTATTTAAATAGATTCTTTTTTGCCAATAAGCTCCAATTGCAGCATATGAATTACAAAAAAAGGGTTCTTTGATATGCTTCTGATTATCATCTTCCATTTTTGCGTTTTGATGATTTTTACAAGTGTATCGATTATATCTATTTGCATAAATACCTGGTTGATTTCCACTTGTCAAGATATAAAGCCCCATAAGCATATCTTGAGTTGGTACGCAAATGGGATCGGAAATAGCGGGAGAAAGAAGATTCATATGAGAAAACATAAGTAAACGAGCTTCTGCTTGCGCCTCCAATGATAAAGGTATATGAACAGCCATTTGATCCCCATCGAAATCCGCATTGAACCCTTTACAAACTAATGGATGTAAACAAATGGCACGTCCTTCCACTAAAATGGGTTGAAATGCTTGTATACCTAATCTATGCAGAGTGGGTGCCCTATTGAGTAATACGGGATGCCCCTGCATTACTTCCTGAAGTATTTCCCATACAATGGGATCCTTTTCCCGAATTTTACTCTTAGCAACTCCAATGTTCGAAGCAAACTGTTGTCTAATGAGACCCCGAATTACAAATGTTTGGAAAAGCTCTATTGCTATTTCACGAGGCAATCCACATTGATGTAATGAAAGGGAAGGTCCTACAACAATGACGGAACGTCCTGAATAATCAACCCGTTTACCAAGCATAGTTTCACGAAATCTTCCTTCTTTACCCTCGATTATATCGGAAAACGACTTATAAACCTTAGTATGACCGTCCCTCATTGGTTGTCCCCGTATTCCATTATCAAGAAGTGTATCCACAGCTTCTTGTACTAATTTTTCCTGACACATTACTAATTCTTCAGGTGTAGATCTACTTGTTGTTAATAGATCCATAAGGGTATTATTTCGATAGATAACGCGTCTATACAGTTCATTAATATCTGAACTCATTAGTTTCCCCCCATCTAATTGAATAATAGGTCTAAGTTCGGGAGGAAGAACTGGTAAAAGACATAAAACCATCCATTCAGGTTCTATGTTTGTTCGAATAAAAAGCTTAGCTAATTCTATACGTCTAACCAAGAAATCCTTTCTTCTACTTATTTTTCGATCTTCCCATTCATTCCCCGCGGGACCGTCTTCCCCTAGGACTTTCCATTCTACCGACGAAGAATCTATAATAACTCGCAAATCCAGATCGGCTAATTGTTCTTGGATAGCACCAGCTCCTGTTGCAATTTCTCGATTTCGAAATGTATTGAAGCCTTGTGTAGTAAAAAATAATGGAATACTATATTTCCAAGATTGGATTTCGTATTTAAATGAACCCCGCAATCGTAAGAAAGTAGGTTTTTTAGTTATTGGCCTAGCAAAAGAAAAATTAGGATAGGATTCTCAAGGATTCCCCCCTACAAAATCGGACATGAGAGTTTCCTTTCATCCGGCTCAAGCAGCTCGTCGAAATATAGTTAAAGAAAAAAAATATTTCCTTTCTTTAAAACTACATAAGATGTCCCAAAGAGCTACTCGTTACTCAAGTTATCAATAAGGACCAAGCAACATTTCTTGGATTCATTCCTATTTGTTTATTCTTGTAAAAAATTTTTAAATTCTTTATTTCCATCAATTCTCACACTTACAAGGTAACTAAAATGTAAAATTTTTGAGTAGTCTATTTCCCTTCGAATGCTAAAGTCCAAAAGAATGGAAATTCGGACAGGATTTACTTGTTTCTGGTTTCTTACCTTTCGTTTGATCATTTAGATCCCAAACTTACCTCGACGGTTATACCATGCTTACTAAGAATCTCTATGCGATGTAGAGAATCCGAAAACCATGACATGACCTATTTCTATACTTGAGTAGAATGAAAATAAGAATTGCTTTCTTTTTTTTTTTTTTATATATAAAAGCAATGATTGATTTAATCCCATACACTTAAGTGAAATTTATTTTCACAAAGTAAATCTTTTTTTAGTTGTTACTGAATAGACCATAGATCACTTCCCCTTTATTAAGGGAAATCTTGATTACCCCCCCCCCCAATTTCTGAGTTTCATGTTCTGTTTCGACAGAAACATGTCAGAGCTAAGGCATCCCTATTCCATTAAATGAGATGACAGTTTAAACTGTAAAAAAAAAAAATAAGAATCTCAATCAAATCACACATCGCAGTATACTAGGCCCTCTAATTCTTTAAGAGGTTTATCTAAAAAATTCGCGATATAACTAGGAAGTCGTTTCAAATACCACACATGAGTTACTGGGCAGGCCAATTTTATGTAGCCCATTTGATATCGTCGTATTCGAGAATCAACAAATTTTACTCCACATTGTTCACACGATTTTGGATCTTCATTTTCATCTCCAATTACGCGATAATTTCCACAAGCACAAATTCCACTTTTTATGGGTCCAAAAATTCTTTCACAAAATAATCCATCTTTTTCTGGTTTATTGGTTTTGTAATGAAAAGTATAGGGCTTTGTCACTTCTCCAACAATTTCTCCATTAGGAAGGATCCTTTTAGCCCAAGCACTTATTTGTTGAGGTGAAACTAATCCAATTCTTAATTGTTGATGTTTATACCAATCGATCATATAGAAATATTCTGATTAAGTCGGATTAAACTTCCTTCCTATTCATCTGGAAATCCTTCTCAGATATAAGGAAATGATTCAGTTGCAGAGCCAAAGATCGTAGTTCTCGAACAAGTAACCGAAAAGATTCTGGAGCATCCTCAGGTTTGGGGATTATTCCTCCAATGACCGTAGTACCAAGCACTTCTTGTCGGGCTCTAATATGATCAGATTTATATGTAAGCATTTCTTGTAAAATATGAGAAACACCAAATCCCTCGAGAGCCCAAACCTCCATTTCTCCAACTCGCTGACCTCCCTGCTTGGCCCTTCCTCTTAGAGGTTGTTGGGTAACAAGTGCATAATGTCCACTGGAACGTGCATGGATTTTATCATCAACTTGATGAATTAATTTCAAGATATAAGGCTTTCCTATTATAACAGGCTGTTCAAAAGGTTCTCCTGTTCGTCCATCAAAGAGTTTACTTTTTCCCGGATGTTCGGGTTCAAATACCCAGGGATTAGATGTTTGTTTGCTCGCTTCATATAATTCAGAAAACACTAATTTTCTAGAAGCCTCTTGTTCATATTTCTCATCAAAAGGTCCTATTCGATAATGTTTATCTAGAAAATCTCCCGCGAACCCCAGCGAACATTCAAATATCTGCCCTACATTCATTCGTGAAGGTACTCCTAAAGGATTTAAAACCATATCAATAGGTCTTCCATCTTGTAAATAAGGCATATCCTGCCTAGGCAAAATCTTTGAAATGATTCCCTTGTTTCCATGTCTCCCAGCTATTTTATCACCTACTTTTATTTTACGTTTCTGTAAAATATATACACGAATTGTTTCTGGATTATAACTTGAACCTCCTTTTTTCTGGATCCATCTCACATCAACAACTCGACCTCTACCTCCTATAGGTAATTTTAAACACGTTTCTTTTGAAGTAGATACCTGAATGCCCAGTATAGCTCGTAATAATCTCTCTTCCGGAGCATATGCTGATTCTTTTGCCACTTGAGGAGTTAATTTACCTACTAAAATATCGCCTGACTCTACCCAAGATCCCAGCCTGACAATTCCATTTTTGTCTAAATTTCGAAGTAACTGAGTTTCGAGATGAGGTATTTCATTAGTGATCCTTTCCGGGCCTTGACTTGTGACATGAGTCTGAATCTCATATTTTCGTATGTGAAAAGATGTAAAAATATCTTCATATACCATCCGTTCGCTAATAAGTACCGCATCCTCAAAATTGTAACCTTCCCATGGCATATATGCGACTAAGATGTTTTTGCCCAAAGCAAGTTCCCCCCCAACAGTGGCAGCCCCATCTGCTAAAATTTGACCCTTTTTTATGGATTTACCCCGCCCAACCTGGGTTTTTTGATGTAGACACGTATTCTTGTTAGAACGTTGATATATAACTAACGGAATCTTTAGAGTATCCCCATTGCCCAATAAAGTGATCTTGTCAATATCCGTATTAATTATTTTTCCCTCGTGGTTAGCTATAGCAGAAACCCCTGAATCGAGAGCCACTTGACGTTCCAATCCGGTTCCAACAATGCATTTTTCGGACCGAGAAAGTGGAACTGCTTGACGTTGCATATTAGAACTCATTAAAGCTCTATTTGCATCATTATGTTCAATAAAAGGAATGAGGGAAGCACCAATAGAAAAATATTGGAAAGGGAAAATACTTCGAAAATGAACTTGTTCCCATGCAATAGTCAAAAATTCTTGACGATATCGTGCTGGAACAACCTGTTCTTCTTGAATACCTCGATTCAACGCCAAGGAATTTCCTGCTGCTACCATATAGTATTCATCTCTATTGGGTGCTAAATAGAGTATACGTTTTGTGGAGGAGCCCTCATTTATTTTATAAAATGGGGTCTCTAAAGACCCCCAATGCCCAATATTGGCATGAATTGCTAAGGATCCAATAAGTCCAACATTGATTCCTTCAGATGTGTCAATTGGACAAATGCGCCCGTAGTGACTAGGATGTATATCTCGTATTCGAAAACTAGCAGTCCGTCCTGTCAACCCTCCGGGTCCCAAATAACTTAATTTTCTACCATGAACGATTTGTGTTAATGGATTAGTTCGATCCAAAACTTGAGATAATGGGTGTAATCCAAAAAACGATTCATAAGTAGTTGTTACTGGAGTTGATGTTACCAAATTTTGAGGGGTCGGTATCAATTTATGTCTAATTGTTCCAGATATAGTCCCCCTAACCACATTTTCTAAACGAATTAGGGCCAATCCAAATTGATCTTGTAAAAGATCGGCGACAGAACGAATACGTTTATTTTTTAAATGATTCATATCATCAAGTGTACCCATTCCAAATTTCATTCCAATCAAAAGATCCGCGGCTGCCAATATATCTCGTGGTAACAAAAATGTATTATTGGTGGGTATATCAAGATTCAATCTCCTGTTTATATTTAGTCGGCCAATCCGTCCTAATTCACATCTTTGTTGAAAGAATTTGTTTTGCAATTCTTTACATAAAGATTCTGAAAAAACAGGATCTCCGCCTACGCAAGTAAATTGTTGATAAAATTCCAGAATGGAATTCTCTTTTGAACCCATTTTTTTTTTCTCCTTATCATTCAGAAAAGACAAGAAGATCTCAGGGTAATAAACATTTTCTATAATTTCTCGAAGATTCAAACCCATAGCTGATAATAGAACTAGAATAGAGATCTTTTGTTTCCTACTCACACGAGCCCATATCCTGGCTTTTCTATCTATCTCTAATTTGACTCTTCCTCCCCAATCCGATATTATTATTCCGGTATAAACAGAAATCCCGTTATGGTCCAATTCTGTCTGGTAATAAATACCTGGGCTTTGCAATATTTGATTGATCACAATTCTGTATATTCCATTTACTATAAAAGTTCCGATGGAATTCATTAAAGGAATTTGGCCAATAAAAATGGTTTGCTCTTGCATATTTCGACTGGTTTTCCAAATGAGTCCTGCAGATACATATAATTCCGAAGAATATGTGAGTGATTCATATACAGCATCTCTTTCTTTTATCAAAGGTTCTACTAATTTCTGCCTTTCTACAAATAATTGAAATTCCATTTCTTGATCTGGATCTTCTATTTTTGGAAACTTCGAAAGTTCTTCTTTTAAGCCTTGACCAATGAACCGACAAAATCCTTCAAATTGGATCTGATTAAATCCAGGTATTGTAGACATTCCTTCATTTCTATCCACGAGCATTTTTAATTTCCCATTTATTGAAAAAAAAAAAGAAAATAAATAAAGATTCTATCTTTTTTTGGATCTTTCTTTCTGCAATCCAATTTTTATAATTGATCTGGCAATCATAGAATTTTTATTCTGTTTACAGAATCCCATAAAATCTTATCAAACTACAAGTACTATTATACATATTCTAATATGTAATATTTGCTAACTAAATAATAAAGAAAAAAAGAGAATTTTATACCTAGAATTTTTTTCATTAATAAATATTCATTTATCTAAAAAAAGATTAAAAGATTCCAAAGTATACAATATATAAAAGAATTTATTAAACATATGGATAAAGGAGATCGGTCTAAGTATCTCTAACAGGTTAGAAATACTTTTGGAAAGTAAAAAAGGATAAGATATTTGTTTAGAGATCCATATTTCTTGGAAAAATTTTTATGTTACGGGGTTTTTATATATTCTATTATGTTGTTAGAATAAAAATGGTAAATTAAAAATAAAAAGAATATAGCATTAGTGAAATATGATTTCTTCTTCAAATTTAAGACTCGGTCCTAAATTCACAGTCCTAAATTATAGGTTCGATTTCGAATTCTTCTAGTATTTTGTTAACTCAAGATTGACATTTGGTTTTTTTTTCATTTTAATATAAAAAAAAGAAAAAGTTTCAATTTCAATAGTGTGTGTGGTTTGTTCTATTCTAATCTAACGAAATAATTTATAGAATAAATAGATTCAATAGAACCAAAAAAGGAATAATAGAAGTATTCAATTTAAATAACAGAAAGATAAATAGAAAACAAATGCAATTTTTTAAGTGTACTTTTTTTTTACAAAAAAAAAATACTATTTTTTTTTATCTACAAAAGTAAAGATTACATTATTTTTTCAATAGAAAGTTTCTATTGCTTTGGCGGCATGGCCGAGTGGTAAGGCGGGGGACTGCAAATCCTTTTTCCCCAGTTCAAATCTGGGTGCCGCCTATTTAACAATTAACAATCTAAGTTCAGAATCGTGCGAAGGATACGAACTTTTACTATTTTTACTATGAGATTAATTCAAAACATATGAGAATTCCTTTTTTTTTTAGAATAGAATATGGTCGAATTTCATTTCTATATTAATAGAAATGAAATTTGAAACTCAAAAAATAAATTTATAGAAATAAATAGAAATAAAAAGATTCAAAAAAAAAAAAAAAGAATTGATAAATCTTAATATACTGAATAATGTTCAGATTAATAATATATTATTTATATAATGGATCTTAAATAAAATTCGATCAAGATACAGAATATCTATTGGAGAGATTTTGTAGAGGAATTTCGGTCAATACTTAGTAAGTCAATCAATCAATATAAGTCAATTAATCAAATTAAGTGAATAAAGAATTTTACATGTCAAATAGACAAATAAAAAAAAAAAAAAACGAAGTAAAAAAAAATATCTTTTGGGGGTTCGTCTTAATGAAGAATAAGTAAGCAACGAGTGTTTTTTTTATTCTTCTATACTTTTCTACTTTCTTATTATTATTTATAATTCAAAACAATAAATTTATTATTTTTGAAATATTCAACTTAAACCAAAGGTTTTCCTATAGATTTTTTTTTCTTCAGCTTTTCCTATTTTATTAGGAATATAAAAAAAAAGTGGGTCTTCTATTTTTAAATTAAATTTGTCTTTTTAAACTTTTGAATTACCTCAAATCTATTGGAATACAAACTATAAAATTTTTATTTTTAATCTTTTTTTTTACTCTTTGAAAATAATATTACTATTTTTATTGAACAATTGACCAAAACTAGAATTTTTTTTTAAGAATGTTAGAGGGCAGAATATATATGGATATAGTAAGTCTCGCTTGGGCTGCTTTAATGGTAGTTTTTACATTTTCCCTTTCACTCGTAGTATGGGGAAGAAGTGGATTATAAGGGTACTATTTATTAATTGACTAATTGCGTTGATAAAAAAAAAAACTCTATTAATTTAGATTGTTCTGCAAACACTTTATCTTTATTTATGGAGGTTACGATTTTTTTTTAATAAAAAATGGAATAAAAAAAGATTTCGTTCGTGATTCTATCTAGTTAGAATCACTATTCTATAGTAATCCTTTTCTCTCTTTCGATAGTAAATTGAAATGATCAAATTAGAAAAAAGGATAGTTCTAGTAGAAAGACCTAGAAAAAATTGTCTAGTTCTTTCTACTATGCCGCTCTCCTATCGCATATAAGACGAGAGATTGTCGTCCGCTTCTTTGATATAAGTCTTGAAATAGAACTCAATTTCCCAATGATTTATCATTTAGAAGAACTTAATAAGTATCATAAAGGTGAATTTGAAAAGTTCACCTTTATTAAAATTAATTACTTTGACTAACAGTTTTGACGTATATTATAAGCAAAAAAGCAGTAGGAACTAGAATGAAGAGTGCAGTAGCAATAAAAGCGAGAATATTAACTTCCATAGGTTATCTTTTCCTTTTTTTTACTTTACAATAACTTCGGGATTTAATCCCATAGAGATGATGAATCTTTCGTCGCTAAATTAAATGGGATGGATCTCAGCTCGATGATATCGAATAATACCTATATTATGAATAACAATATCTGAGTTATCAAATCAATTCGTCGTCGAAAATGGAATAGTATAACACAGAAAGATTTTTTATCCATATCCAATTATAAAATGGGAGTCTTTAGATAGCAATAAAAAGAGTCTTTCATCAGACCTAGACAAAAAAAAGTAATGAATTGAGTTATGAGTTATAGAGAACGATCGATTTTTTTACTTTATTTTTTACTTTAAAAACATTATATATAAATTGACTGGAAGGAATAAAAAAAGAAGGACAACAGAAAATAAAATTTGGGACAGCTTTTTAAATTTTTTTAGGCAATTTGTCTGCTCTTCTCTTAAAAAAAGAGGGGAGTTGAATTAATGTAGTTTTTTATTCAATTCTTTATTTATATCTTCGGGACTGACGGGGCTCGAACCCGCAGCTTCCGCCTTGACAGGGCGGTGCTCTGACCAATTGAACTACAATCCCAGAAAAAGAAAATGGAAATGATACAACATATGATTTTTTATGGAATTAATTAATTGTATTGAAATATTTTTGTAATCTTTCTTTTTTAATTTCATTTTTAAATTTCAAATGAAAATAGAAAAAATCACAGTAGATGTGGGTGGGTACAATAGAAAAATCTATTGACTCCTATGTTCATGGATATACACTTTTTTTAGGGGCACCTATTTTTAATCAGCTTGTTTTCTTATTTCAAATCTAACCCGATTGCTAATTATTTCTTTTCCATTACTCTTTCTTTTTATTTCATTTTCTACTAGATAATTTAGAATCTAGATAAAAATATAGATTGGTCCCTAAATTAAAAGTTTTTTTGTCTAAAAAAAAATAACGAATTTGCTTATTTATTCTTTTTTTTTTTTTTTTTTATGGAGGATCCTTGAAAAAGTGAATTTTTGGGCCGAGCTGGATTTGAACCAGCGTAGACATAGTGCCAACGAATTTACAGTCCGTCCCCATTAACCGCTCGGGCATCGACCCAGGAAGAATCCTTTTCAAACTTATGAATAATTCATAATCAACTTCCTTTCGTAATACCCTACCCCCAGGGGAATTCGAATCCCCGCTGCCTCCGTGAAAGGGAGATGTCCTGAACCGCTAGACGATGGGGGCACATTTGTATCTCTATCAAGCATCCTATCAACATAGTATGTTCACTTTTTTGAAATTGTCAATATAATGAAATTGTGTGATTTAATTTCAAAGAGACTCTATGGTAGTGATTGGTCTTCCAGAAAACCAAACCTACATTGATTTACTTATTGTTAAGATAGATAAAAGATATTTTTTTTAATCTTGACCAAAAGATTAACAAATCATAAAGTTAAAAATAGGATATTAGGAGTCAAAAGATGCATTTTTTATCAAATTATTTTTTATTGAATTCTAATTCACGTAAGATTTTCGTCATCGAATCTAATTAATCTAATTTTCATCTAATTAAAAAATTAGATTAATTAGTGCGAAGTCGCTTTGATTAAGGTATATTTATGAATATACCTGAATCTTTTTACTTTCTGTAAACTGACCAATTATAACAATCCTTTTGCTTTCTAATTTAGGAATCTTTTTTTATTATTTAGAGTTAGGCATCAATTCATTAATTCAAAAAAAAAGCCCCTTTAACTCAGTGGTAGAGTAACGCCATGGTAAGGCGTAAGTCATCGGTTCAAATCTGATAAGGGGCTCCGTTTTGGATTCATAAAAATCATGAATTGAAGATCGTAGTCTTTATTTGATTTGAATATGGATTCTCGAAGTTTGGTATATTGAATTTTTTTTTTTCAAATTCGAAAAATAGAATTCAAAAGATTGAACATAGAGGAATTAGTTAATTTTTTTTTTCGAATAAAAACTATCTAATTTAAGATTTGAAATATTGCAAATTAAAGATTAATAATGTAACAGTATAAGAATAATACTCTTATCTTATTATAATTTTGAATTGAAAGTAAAAAAAAAAAAGTTTTTCCAAAAAAGTAAGTGATCCTAACTCATAGAATCAGGACTCTATTCACTATTTTGATATTTAAATTCGGGAGAGATTAAATTGAAACAATAGATCTCGTTTTTTTCTATTCTATTTCTATTTGTTTCTTGTTGGAATCCGAAAAGATCTTTCAATATATATATATAAATATATATATATATATATTTATTCTTATTTTTGATAAAAGATTAAATTATTCAATTTTGATTTCTCGCGCCTACACAGATAAATTTTTTCAAAGTAATAATACAATATAAAAGACATAAAAAAATATAAAAGAGATAAACAAATAGAAAATATCTTTTTTTGATTCAAAAAACCGAGATTTAGTTTTATTTATTCTATTTGTACTTTATTTATATTTGATTTTTTTATTAGAATCGCTTTTTATTTGTAGATCCTTATTCTATCTATTTTTTTTTAGAATTTTAATAAATTATTAAAGTTTTTTTCTTTTGAGAATATGCTTTTAGACCTATAAATAGACGATTTCTAATTATAATAGAAACAGAAATAGAATTCTATTTCTATAATGAAATTGCTATATATCTAGCAATATCGAGCAGATTGATGAATTATCCAAAAATTCAAGCAAGGTTCGTGTGAGTTTTTTTTCAATATTTAAGACAAAAAAAGAGGAATCAAAATAAGTTTTGAAATTTACCTAAGTTAGGGAATGGAAACCAATTTGTATTCCCAAGCCACAGTAGATTAGAAGGGGCAGTGTACGAAAAAATATACAGAAATGAGAAAAACTTCACTTCAAAGGCCCCAAAAATGATACTATGAATTGTTCCACAATGGTGAAATTAGTTGAATAGGAGGATTGCTATGACTATAGCCCTTGGTAAAATTACCAAAGAAGAAAATGATTTATTTGATATTATGGATGACTGGTTACGGAGGGACCGTTTTGTTTTTGTAGGTTGGTCTGGTCTATTGCTCTTTCCTTGTGCCTATTTTGCTTTAGGCGGTTGGTTCACAGGTACAACTTTTGTAACATCATGGTATACTCATGGATTGGCTAGTTCATATTTGGAAGGATGTAACTTTTTAACTGCAGCAGTTTCTACTCCAGCTAATAGTTTAGCACATTCCTTATTGTTACTATGGGGTCCTGAAGCACAAGGAGATTTTACTCGTTGGTGTCAATTAGGTGGTCTGTGGACTTTTGTTGCTCTCCACGGTGCTTTTGCACTAATAGGTTTTATGTTACGCCAATTTGAGCTTGCTCGATCTGTGCAATTGAGACCTTATAATGCAATCGCATTTTCTGGTCCAATTGCAGTTTTTGTTTCTGTATTTCTAATTTATCCCCTAGGTCAGTCTGGTTGGTTTTTTGCGCCAAGTTTTGGTGTAGCAGCTATTTTTCGATTCATATTGTTTTTTCAAGGATTTCATAATTGGACACTAAACCCATTTCATATGATGGGAGTTGCCGGTGTATTGGGTGCAGCTCTGCTATGCGCTATTCATGGTGCTACTGTGGAAAATACTTTATTTGAGGATGGTGATGGTGCAAATACATTCCGGGCTTTTAACCCAACTCAAGCTGAAGAGACTTATTCCATGGTTACGGCTAACCGCTTTTGGTCACAAATCTTTGGGGTTGCTTTTTCCAATAAACGTTGGTTACATTTCTTTATGTTATTTGTACCAGTAACCGGTTTATGGATGAGCGCTCTTGGAGTAGTCGGTTTGGCTGTGAACCTGCGTGCTTATGACTTTGTTTCTCAGGAAATCCGTGCCGCGGAAGACCCTGAATTTGAGACTTTCTACACTAAAAATATTCTTTTAAACGAAGGTATTCGTGCTTGGATGGCGGCTCAAGATCAGCCTCATGAAAACCTTATATTCCCCGAGGAGGTTCTACCCCGTGGAAACGCTCTTTAATGGAACTTTAGATTTAGCTGGTCGTAACCAAGAAACGACTGGTTTCGCTTGGTGGTCTGGGAATGCACGACTTATCAATTTATCTGGAAAGCTTTTGGGAGCTCATGTAGCTCATGCTGGATTAATCGTATTCTGGGCCGGAGCTATGAACTTATTTGAAGTGGCTCATTTTGTACCGGAAAAACCAATGTACGAACAAGGATTAATTTTACTTCCTCACCTAGCAACTCTAGGTTGGGGGGTAGGGCCCGGTGGAGAAGTTATAGACACCTTTCCATATTTTGTATCTGGTGTACTTCACTTAATTTCTTCTGCGGTATTGGGGTTTGGGGGTATTTTTCATGCCCTTCTAGGACCTGAGACTCTTGAGGAATCTTTTCCTTTTTTTGGTTATGTATGGAAAGATAGAAATAAAATGACAACTATATTAGGTATTCACCTAATATTGTTAGGTTTAGGTGCTTTTCTACTAGTATTTAAGGCTGTTTTTTGGGGGGGCGTATATGATACTTGGGCTCCCGGGGGCGGAGATGTTAGAAAAATTACCAACTTAACCCTTAGTCCAAATGTTATCTTTGGTTATTTATTAAAATCTCCTTTTGGCGGAGAAGGATGGATTGTTAGTGTAGATGATTTGGAAGATATCATTGGCGGACATGTCTGGTTAGGTTTTATTTGTATTTGTGGTGGAATCTGGCATATATTAACCAAACCTTTTGCATGGGCTCGTCGTGCTTTTGTATGGTCTGGAGAAGCTTACTTGTCTTATAGTTTAGGGGCCTTAGCTGTGTTTGGATTCATTGCTTGTTGTTTTGTCTGGTTCAATAATACAGCTTATCCAAGTGAGTTTTATGGACCCACTGGACCAGAAGCCTCTCAAGCTCAAGCTTTTACTTTTCTTGTTAGAGACCAACGTCTTGGAGCTAACATTGGATCCGCACAAGGGCCTACTGGTTTAGGTAAATATCTAATGCGTTCTCCTACCGGAGAAATCATTTTTGGGGGTGAAACTATGCGTTTTTGGGATCTTCGTGCCCCTTGGTTAGAATCATTAAGGGGTCCAAATGGTTTGGACTTGAGTAGGTTGAAAAAGGATATACAACCTTGGCAAGAACGACGGTCCGCAGAATATATGACTCACGCACCTTTAGGTTCGTTAAATTCAGTAGGTGGGGTGGCGACCGAAATCAATGCAGTCAATTATGTCTCTCCAAGAAGTTGGTTAGCCACTTCTCATTTTGTTCTCGGATTCTTCTTTTTCGTAGGTCATTTATGGCACGCGGGAAGAGCTCGTGCCGCTGCAGCCGGATTTGAAAAGGGGATTGATCGTGATTTTGAACCTGTTCTTTCCATGACTCCTCTTAATTAATTGAACTAAAGGATCCATTCTTTTAAAGTAGCAATCCATTCGATTCTACAATACATCTTGATTTGTTGGGTCAACTAAGTGAAATTAAGAGATTTTTTTCAAAGTTTTCTTTTTATGTCGTCTCTTTTCAATTCGATTTAATTTTTTTTTTACGGCTCGGCTATCCCATCTAGCCGAGCCATTCTTCTTTATGATAGTAGTCGATTCATAAATACCTAAAATTTATAGGTACAGAAAAAGATTCGCGGAAAAAGGAGAGAGAGGGATTCGAACCCTCGATAGTTCTTGGCAAACTATACCGGTTTTCAAGACCGGAGCTATCAACCACTCGGCCATCTCTCCCAAAGAGACAATCCTAAAATATTGTAGTATTTTTTTTTTTTTTTTTACATTTAAAATTTTTGACTGATATAGAGTAGAGTACTTTATTTGTCGGTAACTTGGAGGATTAGAAACATGACTATTGCTTTTCAATTAGCTGTTTTTGCGTTAATTGCTATTTCATTTATTTTAGTAATTAGTGTCCCCGTTGTTTTTTCTTCTCCTGATGGGTGGTCAAGTAACAAAAATATTGTATTTTCCGGCACATCATTATGGATTGGATTAGTATTTCTAGTAGGTATCCTTAATTCACTTATTTCGTAAACTTATTTATTCGTTCAAGATAAAAAAGAGGCCCCCCCCCAATTCTTCTGGATTGCGAGACCTATTCTCGGTCAATACACAAACAAAATAAAAGTTCAATAGAAGTCTCCAAAATATCAAATACAAATAAAGACAAAGAAGAAATTCAATAAAATTTAAATTTTAGGGAGGGGGGGTCAACTTATTTTAGAATTCTTCAATAGAATGAAATAGAACATTAATGAAAATGGAATAAAAATGGATTTTATATTCTATAGTTTAAAATTTAAATAGTTTAAAATGAAAATATATAAACTATAAAATCTTTTGAATCAATTGGGATCTCTTATTTGTTTATACCCTACTCTTTTTTTTCTCTTCTAAAAAATATATATTCTATATATATAAACACTATATATCATAGCTATAGCTGTTCACAAAGATGTCCTCTTCATCAAGAAAAAAGAAATGCGGATATGGTTGAATGGTAAAATATCTCCTTGCCAAGGAGAAGACGCGGGTTCGATTCCCGCTATCCGCCCCAAAGGATCTTGTTCTAATTAGTATAGAATTCCCTTTCAAATAAAATCCCTAATTTAGGGTAAAAACTAAAATTTGGGATGCGGGGACGGGATTTGAACCCGTGACCTCAAGGTTATGAGCCTTGCGAGCT